AACGATACACTGAACACAAAAAAAATCTCGACAAAATACAAGCAACTACAAGAACCGGAGTAAACAGACGCTTGAAGTGAGTGTTAGTTTAATGATCGAACATTCTTTCGATTTGCATGTGTTAAGCATATAGCTAGCGTTAGAGATTTTTAAGTCTCAATCTCAGACAGAGCATTTTCGATATTAGGCGAAACGAGGGTTACCGGCTCTACGACCTCGCAAGGCACTACTGTAAAGCTCTTTGGGCCTGCCGCATTCTCAATCGAAAATGGAAACTGTCAAGATTAGCGTATTGAAGATTCCATCTATTACATAAATCATTTTGAAAGGTAAAAAATCCATAATTGTTGCATTAAGTCATCGTTCCGTCATCCAACATGTCATCTCTCTAAGCGATTTCATACCTTACTACTTCCCACCCTTACCCCGCTTCAATCGACTGCTTATCATTGACTTTCCTTCCGCGCCTACCTTTCCCTCGGGAGTAAGTAAACCGTCCACTCACAGGCAGAGGGATAAGCGAATCCCCACAAACATCTGTACCGAAGCCTTCTTCCTTAGTATCAGTACGCCCTTACTAACCGACCCTGGTACTCAGTTTCACAAGGTACCGAAGGTAACACATTAAGGAATTGATCTTAAGGACAGTAGCTGTCAGACGAGCCTGCACATAGTCTAAACGTTACTTTTCTATTCGATACGGCTGTTGGAAGCTTAATTCAGTTAGGAAGCCCCAGAGGTTGGTAAAAAAGTGTGGGAAAGCCCCTCGTTTGAGTATGCGCCATCCCCCTCACTTCCAGAAAGCCGTTGATTGCGTATCTTCCAAAGAAGCCAACAACCCAATGAAGGAACTAATCTAGCCACCTCCTGATTGAACCCATGTTGAGAACAGCTCCAAAAAGAGACCAACAAGGCCTTCAAATTAGAGAAATCTGGGCAGACATGAAGGAGAGAGCCAATCGACCACCAAAGCTGGCGAGCGACTGGACAAAGCACAAAACAGTGCTGAATGGAATCTTCACTATCACAATTGGGACATTTAGACGCAAGCTGGAAACCAAACTTATGAAGAATTTCAGGGAATGGCAATAAACCATTGTATAACCGCCAAAGGAAGAAGGAGATTTTCGTTGGAATACGCTTGTTCCAAATAAATCGGAAGTTGTTATCTACAATCTGATCACCACAGAGGACATGGAATGCAGAAGAAATGGTGAATCGACCAGATGGAGCGGGCTTCCAAACCAACTTGTCCTAGGCATAAGAGAAGAAAAAATCAAAGTATTTTATCCCTCTAGACTGATACACTTCAATCGGGAGGTAATCCTGCTGCCAATGTCGAGATTGATAGAAATTATGCAAAGGCCAATCCGGAACCATTTGCTGCAGGCCAGGAAATAAATCAACCAAAGGGCCTAAGCCGGACCAATCATCAAACAAGAAAGAACTGGATCCATCCAGCACCAAAACCTCAGTATTCGAAGTCATGAGATCATGCACCTCGGCCAGCCGATTTGCCGCAAATAATTGGCGCAAAAAATCCCAAGAAACCCTGTTCTCTCATCTCGTTTCGTATTAAACACTCGCTCTCTTATCTCGTTTCGTATACTCCTTCTTCTTTCTTGTATTGAGTTAGTTGCTACTCGCTCTTCCTCTGAGCGTAGCTGCTAAGAAGCTACTGAGCTAAGCTGCTCGAGTTCTTAGAGTCACAGGGGGGATGCTCTTTCATAACTATTTTAAAGTTTAAAGGAGGCAGATTCGCAAGAAGGGCTTGTAACCAGCGAACGGAATACGGGCCGAGACCTCTTACGCATGTAGTCCAAGGTAATTGAATCCGTCTCACTTCTGCATTTGAAACTCAAATCACGTCTCCACACCTAATGAGTACTTACTGTGCTTTGGCTACAAGGGTAGCCTAGATTGTTGCACAGAACGTTAATACCGGGTTGAGTACCAAACCGCAAGAGGGCTATGCCCGGCCGTAAAGAAGCTAGAAAAGAGTCTAACTTCACACTAACAGAAACCTTTGCCAGCTGCAAACGACTGATTATTTTATTTGTTTTTCCGAACACTTGTAGTATAAAAGGGTGGTTGAAGACCAGCCCAGACGCAGAAAAAAGAGGACCTTTGCCCTTCGCCACATGCTTTGAGTGTTTAGATAGATCTACGAATGCCACTATGAATGCCGCCACACACATAAGATAATGTTTTCAATCCGTGAGGTCGTCGTCTTTCTTATTCACGCTTTAGTGAGATCGGAATCTTCCTCACGCTGGGAATTGCTCTTAGCTAATTTTGTTTCCACTCCTTTCCAGAGAGCAGAGGGATGGATTTGCTAACCAGGCACAAGGTGCTAATGTAAGGCTTTGAACCTGCTGTTGTTCCTCAAACACTGACACTGAGATAGCAAGGAGTCTATCTACCTAGACGTAACTTCTTCATTTTCCCGCCCTACAGAGGGCAGCTTCAAACGGTATTACCGTAGACCCGAGAACCTCTTCAGGGCATGCCCCTGAGACTAGTGCCTAACCTGACTTCTAAAAGCAGACATGTGGACATAAAAAAGAAATGAAATTGATAGAATAGAGGAAGGAAGATGAAGCCTGTGCTCAGCAATTGGGATCTTTCTGCGGTCTTTCCATCAATCATGGGTTTTCCCGGTCTGGTTGTTAGAGGATTTTACTTTGTGAAAACTTCGTAGACTCTTGCTGGTCCCATAATTTAGTATTCTAGTTGAAAAAACCCGGCATTTTGAGATAAAAGGAGATAGAACCTCCAATCAGTAATAGAATTGGCGCTGAAGACCAAGCAAGCATTAGAAGAAGACCCTAATACAAACAAAGGCTTATACGCAGCATTTTTGCTTATTAAAGGCTGACGCGACGGAGTTTGCCAAAGCAGCTTGTATGAGAAAGCGTCGATTCAAGGTAGAAGAGAAATGGATTGAATCTAATATTCATATCCCGGGTTGGTTGGCAAGTTATACATGAATTGGACGGTGTCTGATAATTCTTTATCAGTCTTTCCTTAGGACTTGTTTACTAGGCTTTTACTAGAGGGATAGCAAAGACCTGCTTAAGCGGCTCAAAGGCTTCTCTGATTATTCCTAGAGTTCGATGCCAAGACCCTTCTATCCGAGTAAGAAGGAACCCAACCCAGGGACAAGGCTGAATAGCAATAGGACTTTACATAGAAATAGCTGCAAGGCTAAAAAGAGCTCATCCTAACTCAACTAGAACGTGCTTTAGACCATCCATCCTTCATGCCCACTATTGGTGGATCGAGAGGGGTATATATATAATGGGCTCGGTTGGATTGCAAAGCTGCAGCCCTCCTACGAGGTATAGGGCACTCGTTCTTGTCAATGGTCACAGCGCGTGCTTAAGTATAAAAGAAAAGCGTGGGCAGGAAGTGAAATAGGTGAAGAAGTTCCAGCACGAGAGGTAGCAGCACACACAGTGTCATTGTTGGGCAAAGCAGGACTAAGCTAAGGCTCTGTCAAGACCTGTCTCTTCAGCCATAAGTTGTTCTGATAAGACGGAGTCCAAGGAAGAGGATAGGATTTCGGTACAAAATAGAAGAGCGAACATTCTAAAATCATCACAGGGGCATGAGAAAGTGAAAAAGCCTGGTCTCTTCACGGTACTTATAATAAAGTTCAGCAAGCACAAAGCGGGTGCCTTTCTGGTTCTGTCAGCTTCGTCCCAATGGATATCTTAGTGTGGAAAGACACGAGGTCGGGCGCTTTTCTTTCTTGCTTAGCAGCTTTGACGACTTCCCCTTGGGTGGATTGGGTTGATGCATCTCGAGGACATAATGAAAGTTTGAACCTTCTTCTCTTCCTCAACAGAGCATTCGAGAGCTGCTACTTCTCTTCCTTCTGTTCTCATCGGTAAAAAGAAGAAGCTACTGAGCAAGGAGTTCGGCTGCTTTCGTGCTTGCTGTTGTCAGTCTGGTTTGCAGCTTATCAAGCTCGAAATCCTTTCATAGACGGTGACCGGCTTCGTGAAACCTTTTCCATCTACACACGGTAAGCTCTATTGGGCGGAGTATCACCTTTCGTTACTAGAAAAGCAGGAAAGAAAACACTTCCATACGTAATTAGAGAGGTGAACCAGGAAAAGACTAATAAAGATTATAGCGTGCCTGAGCTGATAGATAATATATTTCTAATATTATAATTTATTTAGGGAGTCCACGCTACCCAGGACTAAGGGTACAGACTCTCGTACAGGCATGCCCCGGTCTCTTTTATGCAGTCCCTCATCCTAGCACAGGTAGGGACGGGAGATCCTATATCCTAACTGAGGTTTTGGTCTTATCCAATGATTCTCGAACGAGGGGGCTTTCAAAAACCTGATAGGAGGTCTACCAACTGGGCTTTCTAACCAGGGGCAACAATTCCTTGTTTTGGCCAGCGGTAATAGGTTACTTCCCTAGAGAGGGAGAGCTGGGATCTACCAACCCTTGAAGCTCATTGCTTTTGGAAGTCAATTGTGAGAACTAAATCTTCCTAAACTCCTTTTGTTTGCAAGGAAGTTTGGAGGTCCTGACCTGTGAACCTTAGGCAATTCCCTACCAAAAGAGATAAGCGAAAGACAGTCTTACCTCGAGTGGGTCGTTCAGCTTATGATCCAGTGGGATACCGATGCGATAGCCTTCCCTTCCCGTTAGAGGAGGTGATCAGCATTAATCTTAGCTAGGAAAGGTATACCCTCTTTCGGAAATAGACCATAAGCCGTAACGTAACTTTACTACTCATAGGCATGGAAAAAAACCTTAACTTTTGTACCCCTTTCACTCCATGAAGTAGAAGTAGCGAGGCTCGTTGAAGCAGAAAGCAACTTCCGTTCACTAATAATGTATGTCACTCGTGCTATCTAAAATTCATATGTTTTAATTTTACTACTCTACTTCTTACTCCTTTTCTAGCTGGAGTAAGGCCTTAAGGTAACCTCAAACCCAGTCTTGAACAGATGCTTTGAGAGTCTTTCCGCGAATGCACTGGTATCTCGTCTGTGATCCCAGAATTAGTGCTATTATTGCTAGGCCTTGACTTCTCTATTCTTTCCCCGACCTAACCAAAAAATCTGCTCTCGTCTTCTAAATCCGCTAAGATGCTTAGCCTTTACCTAAGATCCTGGCTTTCTTTCACGTGAAGAAATAGAAATATCCACGAAATAGAATTTCCAAGAACGTAGCCTAGAGTAAAGCACTCCGCTCTTTCATTAAAGAAGAGCCAGAGACATACGTATATGGGGAAAAGATCTAACCTGGATTCAAATAAGGTTGCGCAAGTGATATTTGACTGAAGTACGAGCAAAGCAGCGAACAAAGAAAGAAAGACGTTGGCAACTCATAAGAACTTTGGGGCTACTTAGTTCCCCTGGAATGAACCAATATGTGGAGTACTTTCGTTAGGTGAATGAGGAGTTACAGGCGGACATGGGAACATGCGGTATGTCAATCACAAATCCGCTGTTGGGGCTCTTGCGGCGCACGCGGTACATGTGGCTCTTTGAATAAAAGCTGTTGCTCTTGTTGGTATACAGGCCGGCTAATAGAACAGTATGGGAAATCTGGGAAAGAGGAGTAGACAGGGAGGTACAGGCCCGGCGCACGAAGCAGGAGGAAATCGGTACCCACGAGGCTGGCGAAGTCGGCACAAGAAGTAGGCGGAGTAGAGGCAGCAGCTGCGGGTTCAGGTGCGGCTAAATCAATATCCCCGTCTGGGGTTGGCGGAGTTGGTAGGAAGCACGGTTGGCACAGTTCTGTAAAAAAGAAATGTCTCATCCGGTTGAGCTGTCGCAATCAGTCTTTCTCTTCCTGGTAGCAGTACGAATAGGAGATCCAACATGACTGTATTAAGCCTTAAGCAATCAGGGTTAAGCTAGCTCATTGCCAGAAAGCAAACAGGAGCTCGTATTTAGATCAGAGGACGCTCATCCCAGGCAGGCAACAGGGGCTTCGGGTGGAAGGAATGAATCAAGTAAGGTGCGAATACTGTGTTTCAGTGATTTATTTCTCCCTGAAATAGCTCCGCTACTCTACGGACTTCCTGACTTAGCCTTTCTTTCGTATAAGACAGATAAAGAGTATGCCCAAATAGGCTAGTAAATTTTTAGTGTTTCATAGGCGCAATGAGTTAATCAATTGGGGAATGGGGGCCTTCCGCTTTCCAATCTAGTTCTAATGGCCCAAAACTAGATGTTTTAAACTCGATTTCCTGGTTGAGGGGAAAAGCTCCACTAGCTATGTAGAAGTGGAATCCTTGAAAACGTATTTGCATCTCTCTATATATATATAGTATAGGGTCCCACTCGTGTCTCTTTTGAATTCATGTTTTCAGTCTCAGCAGTAGTAGACCCTTATCTGATACTATGAGTTGATAGGAGAAGGAAGTCTCCTCTAGCTCAATTACATCGATCCTTGTGTTTGAAACTCCATTCCTGCCTTCAGGGTACCCTATACCCCAACCTTTCGGGTGAGTTACCAAGTCCGGTCATTGACTCTTCCGCGATCGAGTATTCTCGCTCTGGGTATGACCTGTCTGATGGTTCAAGATCTGGCTACTCAAGAACTAGTGGAAAAGAAGATCCCCTTTCTTTTGGTTCCATCCTTTGTTAGTCTTGGCTCTGACTCTGGATACTCAACATCAACAACTGGTGGAATATCTGACTGGCCTAGAGGCTTCTCCCCTTTTAGATTAGCCCCCGCTATATTGAGATACTGTTCCTTGTCACATTGATACCGGATATCCCATTCCCACTAAACCGGATCCTGTTCTTGCTTCTGCTACTGATTTAGGGAAACTCATACCTCTTGGTCGAGAAACTCTCGTACCCAAGTTACTATTATCCTTTCTGTCCTTTATAAGGCCTTTTATGTTCCATACCTTTCTTTGGTTTCATCCAGTGAAAGAAAGACGGATTCGCTTCGCACCTGTTGCCGCGTCGAACCTCTCTTCTTTTGCATCCGCTGCAATCCCAGTTGACTCAACAACCTTACCGACGAGCTAGCCTTTCCCCACTGAGAAGAAAAGTAACCGTCTTGTATTAGTCGAGAGATTCAGTTTCATAGTGCTACTCCGATCTTGAGCTTTCTCCTGATCCCCATTCTGTGTCCGATCCTGCTTCTTTATTGAATTGAAATGGACCTCGGAACTGGCAACAGATCTAGCTGCTTATCTAGCCGCGCACTCTATTGCTGTTGATTATCCGGTTTCGGCTTATTCGCTTGAGGTTGAGGTGGAATCTCTCGGTGACCCCAAACCCTAACCTAACTTCGAAGAAAGCCGGTAACCTCCCGCCTCTCAATCTAAAGAAGAAGCTTTCATTCGGGGAGAAAACGGGAAAAGAAATCCCATATGACTCAATATGTCCTCCAAGTCGCATTCGTGGATATCTTCTTGCAGGAGTGGTGCTTTTGGCTAGGTCTGAGTCTGAGTTTAGTTGCTATTGAGGCAATGTTAATTGTTTGGTTTTCAAATAGGATACCCGTTCTTCCTCCAGCACCGGTTAGTGATTCAACCACGGCGGATATTTAGTCAACTGCGGTTACGCTTACACCAAGAACTCCTATTGCATCAAGAGCGGATTCAATTGCTAGTGGTGGTTGAATCTTGATTCCCTGTGCTAGTCAACCTACGCGCAAGCAAGGGTCCGAAGGAGGGAAAGAAGAGCCTAGAGAAATTTCACGATAACTGAAGAGGGAATGCGGCTTTACTAGTTTATGAGACTATAGACAAAGGGTTCCCTGTTCGCTCTAACGCGGTGTCAGGGTCACTCCGAGCTGGACTCGTCGTGAAACTTACTTATTCTTAGAGAAATGATGTGTGCTAGCCTTACCTTCCAACCATCGGCGTATCAGCTTCCAGAGCTGATGCTTTATCCAATCCAGTTTTTGTCACTTTCTTTTGTAATATGATGTATCTGTCTCTCTCTTACCTTCTAAGGAAGGGGCACGGTTAGCCAATCACCTGGCATTGGGTCAAGAACTTAAGGAACGGGCGCAGAGCCCTAGTGAAGAGGTACCTCCATACTTAACACCAACTCACACCGAATAGCCTTTGTTGTATCGTCACTTTCGGATCAACATCCGGAAGAGGCTTTTTTGCGTTCATCTCCTTCTCTTCAGGGATATGTAACTCCAAGCCATCAACATTTGGGAAAAACAACATACCTTGATGCAAACCTATAAACTCCTTAAACCACCTCTTAAAGTGAACGTGAGTAGGATCTTTCAGTTTCAGAGAGGGCAGCTATTGCCTCTCCTTCACAAGCCCGATTCCGATGGTTACAGCAAGAGTTACCCTTCAGGGGAATCGGTTCTGGACTATGACACTGGCTCTGCGAAGACGCTTCTTTGGTGTTCTTCCGGCGGCTGCTCATCGACAACATCCTTGGGGTTTAGGTTTCCAGATTTGTTTTGGTTTCGGTTGCAGAGGTGGAGGCTGATCCTGTGAACAATCCCCATCCTTATGACCAAATCTGCTACAACCGGAGCAATAGGAGGGCTGATTCTAATACTCGACTGCTTGCCAAAACCCAGCTTCTCCTTGCCCTATCAAAATTCGTCTCGGCAGCGGCTTTAGGAGATCCAGCTCGATACAAACTCTTGCAACTGAAGGCCGGGCCAGAGATTCAGTGGCAGCATCTAATTTCAAAGGCTTCCCTATTAACCGTGCAATAGAAAACAGCGGCCCTTTTGAAAACATAAAGAATGGAAGACGCTCAAAAGAGACCCAAACTGGTGCTATCGGGGGTACCTTATATGGAGTACTTTTCCCTTTAACTATAAGGGTCTACCTATATTGATTGGTGTTTTTTCTATAGCTATAGCTTTCAGCCTCATCCTTTGGACTTGGATCCTCTGTAGAATCGGTTCTATCCGTTGATTTATGGGTTCACCCTAGGTTCTTCCTTCAGTCCGAAAAGCCAAGCCACATCAGTGTTGCTAAATCAGCCAATGGAGTCGTTTCCGGGTCATTCTTTTACTTCGGCAACCAGCAAAGAAAGAACGTTCTAAGCAGCAGTAAGGCTCATAGCAAGCAAGAGCTAACAAGACCTAGCTAAAGGCATTCCTACTAAGACTTGGTCAAATCAAGAAAAATATCAAAACTAAGACGCTAAGCAGAATCTAGAAGCCGAAGGAGATCTCGGCTTTGCTTCTCCCAGTCTAGAAGAGCTCGAAGATAGGAAGAACCAAAGCGGGGACAAATTATACCGCATCTATAAGTGATCTTTGCATCGGTGAAATGAATCTATTCTCCTCTATCTATTTCTGAGTTCAACTCATGTCTGTTATCAAATTGTAAACGAGTCTTTCTTGAATTAATGATGTCTTAAACGAAATCAATAAAGATGATAGGATGGTGTCTACTCTCTCATAAGTGAGTACTAGGGTCCGAACCCTTAGCTTTCAATGGTGTGAAAAGATGCCCTGGTATCGAGCTCACCAAGGCACCACACCACGTACTGACAAAGCTATCCCATTGTGTGTGTAACCTTTCTAAGGAAAACCCTGTGAGACGGCTAGGGACCAAGAGAGACTCACTATTTACAACCCAGGCACAGTTGTGCGGATTTGTGGGTTGAGACCCTAGTCGTAAGAGATCATTTCACGCTAGAAAGGAGAAGCTATGCCCCGAAGGAAACTTCCTCCCAAAGGTCGGCCCCTTTTCCATTTCCTGAAACGATAACGTAGCATCAGCGACATCTAGTAAGACCGCAAGCTCAGGGGGATAAACTACCTCAGCAAGCTCCATGCTCTCGAGTGAAAGCCGGTCTCGGTATAGAGGGAACGGTCAGCCAGCTTGCCAATCCACTGAGGCCTTGAGGAGTGGTCCAGGCAGAGGGACACCAAAGACCTAGCTTAGCTCAATCTTAGACACTAAGAGGGGATGACCCCTCTTAATAGATTCTATTGATGGTACAGTCTCGACCAGAAGCTCATAGCCCGAGTCTTAGAGCTAGGAGTTTACTTTCACAGTGAGATAGACGTGTAACATAAAATAAAGAAAGCGATAGCGCTAGATTGAGGAGTTGGGGACTCTTACGAATTCTATTTCCTAGAGGTTACGCTTGAACGTCATAGTCTTTTGCGAGTCACTGACATCAACACTAACTGAAGCTTAGAAGGTTGACGTTGGAGTCGATCAGAAGCCCTTGCTTGGTTTGACGAAGTCGAATCTACCGCAGTCACTCACCTGGGGAGCACTACACTGGCTTGATTGCTTGATTTCATTCATATCGGATGAAGAGGAATCAATGTACTCTTCCGAACCCGAATGTGGGACTTTCCCAAGAGCTGCTACGCTTCTTTACTCTGCATCGTCCTGTGACTTTGGTATCTTTCCCCCATTAGATTAGTTGAAAAGGAATGCCAAACACCGGGCTGGCCTCCTAATACGCGAATACCTATAGTTAAAGCTTGCCATCGACCGCTTCGTTCGGAAGTAAGCGCATGCGCTCACCTATCCATCAACCATGCGAGCAAAGCCCTACTACCAATCCTGGAGCTGGTGGCAATCTAACGAATTTGGGAAAGGAAGTGGAAAGAACCCCTTCATTCGTCCTCCTCCAAACCCCATCCCTATGACTCAACATATGTAGCGGCATCGAGAGGGGGATTACCGAAGCTAGATACTTCCTCACTGGTAATGAAACTCGATCCAAGGAAGAAGTAGGATAGTAAGGCATTAGCAAAAACGAGATCGGATCGGTGGTTAACCCGCCGAAGAGAGATCTGTAGTTGACCCATGGGGTGGAGAGATGAGAAAGATTAATAGAGCTATTCTAGCCAAATAAAAAGGCTATGGAGTGAAATAACAACCTCTTCTTGAAGAAGTTTTGCTTGGAATTGACGAGACATAACGTCATCCTTTAGTTTTGTGTCACGCTTTGATCAATTCTAAGAGTGGGGTTCTACTTATACTCTATTAAGTATCAGTCTTCTTTTTTTTTATTTGAGCATGGCACCGGTAGCCAATGAATCCGATAGGACCCATAGCTCCATTTCAAAGTCCTAAAATCTATGCTGCATTTCCAAAAACTGGACCTTAGCAGTTTTCCGCTGGGGAAATACCTGTAATCCCCGGCCAATCCTTGACCTAGCGAGGGAAAGCAAGTTCTTCAGTAAAGAGACTTCCTTGAATAATAGAATAGCATCCGCGCTCTCTCATCTCGTTTCGTATTAAACACTCGCTCCTTCTATTCTTAGTATGACAAGGGGCAAAAGAGGGAAAAAAAGAAGTCTAAGCTTCTAATTCGTTCTCTTTCTTATTTGGGCTCAGCATATGAAAACTATGGAAGACCGGTGATTGTTCGTGTTCGGTATAATTCTCGTAAAAATAAGAGCATCCTATTCTCGAGGCAGGGATTGTTCCTCACGGAAAGGAAGCAAACATTACACTTTATTAAGGAGACGAGAGGGTTTAACACATCGAGATGAATTGAATCTAGTCCGTGTAGGTCAGCACCGATAGAAAGACAGACCGTGGGAACAAGAAGAGCGTTGATTGAAGAAGCTTTTCACTCTTCTCTCACCTGTAGGCGAGTGAGTGCCCCAATGAAAACGAGGAGAAGAAGGAAATCCTTAAGTCCGGGTGCGGGAAAGCTAAGATCATTGAGAAAAGTAGGTAAAATTGGCTGCCTTTTAGGCATAGCATTAGCAGTCGAGCATCACATCTCGGTCAATCAGTTGAAAGAAAGCTAGTCAGGACTATTCGCAGATGCGGGGAAGATTGTCACGTAACGTGAGCCATAGTCTGAGTAGAGAGGTTAGCCTTTCGCCGGTAGAAATGACTGAATCAAGAGAGAACAAGTAACCTAGGCCCCGCGGTGTGCTCGGATGGTTCCGCTCAGTGCTATTGGAGATACTGATTCCACATCCTCTGCTAAGTTCACACCTTCTTAAAGATGAAAATACAAAGAACTCGGGCTTCGGGATATGAGACCCGTTCCATTCATTCCAACCGTACTCCGGCTCCGGCTATTCTATCTGTCTGTGTATCGCGTCAGTACTATGAGTCCAAGTTCCCTAGTTTATGTCCCTGGTATAAGGGAATCGCTGATTGTTTGCGACGGCATAGGTTTGTTCTATTGTCTTTGTTTTTTGCTTGGCTACGTCTTTCAATATATACTTTATAAAGTAGGGCTCTCTCTAGCCGTACACGCGCTAAGCTTGACTTTATTTTATTTTGGATTTACCAATTTTTTTACCACTCTCTTTAGTAGAGTGGTTATAGTCCTAGTAACTTCCGAGGCCATGTCACAAATCAAGAAAAAGGAACCCCCGCCAATTCTTCAACTCCGCAGCCCCAACCTCCTGCAGAAAGCGCCGTCTCGGTGTCTCCGTCCGCTTCTTCTTCAGTCTCTCTAAGAGGCCGGACGAGACCAATTCCGACAAAGACGAATTCCTTTCTGCCAAGTCGAAGTCTCCGCCCTCCTCTTCTCCTTCTACCGGGTCCGATGGCTGTTCTCCCCAGAAAGATAGCTTGGAGTTTCTGTCAGATGAACTACGAGGGTTTTGGACGAACGAAATCATTCGAGCTTTCAACGAGGGCTTAGCTGGCGTTGATCCGCAAGGGAAGACTTTTAAATCCAACTCGGCTAATCGCCAGGTCTTGACAGAGCCTTAGCGGGCATCCTACGCATTTTCCTTGATATTTGTATCTTTAGAAAATCTCTGCAGATGAACCTTGTGATCTAGCTTTATTTTAGTAACCACTAGGATGGTCATACCTTCACATTAGGATGAGTTAAGCATGAGATGTTTGCTATGGATCTGGGAATTTACCAGCCTTAAATCAAGGAAGAATCAATTACCAATTCAAGTCTCCGATTAGGATGGGTTAAGGCATGGAGACAATCGAGGTCCAAAATGTTTATTAATCTGTATTTCGACAAGCCAAATAGAACCTGTAGTAAGCATGAATTGTTTGATGTTTTTCCGCTGTGGAATCAAAAATGGATGTTGACATCTTTAAATAACTTATAATAAAGGAGTACCCTTAGGGGCATGCTCTCCAATTCGCATGATGAGTATCAATTCAAGTACCACCAAATCTGCATTCTCCCTATTCTTTATTCTATTTTTAGATTTTTTGCATTACTGCCAATCAGTATAGTTCCAAGCCTTCTCATTCCATTGTGCCCTAGGATTCATTCGTATCTTACTTGGAATTCGCCAGAGCGATAGTTCTTCGAAAGACGTGAACCACGAGTGGTGATGGTGGCTGGTTCATCTTCAAGGCAGGCGAGAAGGCATAAAGAATCGGCCCACCTTTCCATATCGAGGACCAGCTCTTCCACACCGAGATACCATCATGTTAGTAAAGTTATCATATTCTTTGTTCCTCAAGCGTTGCTAGGTGGTGTAATGCTTCTAGCTCAGGTGCACTTCGCCTTCACTCTTCTTTGCTTCTCCTGTCCACCATGGCTGAAGTAAAACTAGACTTTGAGTTCCTCTTTTATTAACATAATAAAAGCATTCCACAGTCGTAGGTACCGACACCGGCAGTCGGATATCAATAATCACTTACCCCGCGTTAGTAGAGTGAGGAGTGAACGGAAAAAAAGACAGTTGTCAGGATCCGGCTTAGACATTAGGCATGAGAATCGGCCAATGCATTCACTCACATACGTTGATTGCGGTGCGCCATACACCAAGCTTGTTTCAGAGCGGATGTCTGAAGTGGAAAGGAAGAGTTTTATCGAGGACTTAGTCAAGCAGTTACGGTAACAGTCCTCTATGTAATATGACATGACAGCTTTCGAAGCAAGCTAGCCAAGCTATATCTTAGAACTCAAGCAGGGGATTGGAAGCGAAAAGCAAACTCAAACAAGAAAGAAGAGTTATTTAATCGACTGTCGCGTTAGCCTCTCTCAAGAGGCCTTATCGCTACGGGGCTTCCTCATAAAATTAGAGAAGGACCTCATCACCTACTACAACCAATTACTTAGAGATGAGGAATTACACTGGTGTCCCGATCCCTACCCACCACCACTGGTCAGAAATAGATTCACTTAGCCCGAGGCTAGTGATAGGTATTGCGACCAGAGTGATTTGCTTTTATTACTGAAAACAATAGACCGACTGTTTCAACAAGCGCTTCTCTTCCATTAGTCGTCAGAGAATTAAAAAAGAAGAGTCCACTTTATTCATTCATCACGATTATCTGAGTGTCAAAATTTATCAATTTCAAGCTACTTTCGACTCTAATATTACTTCTTTTTTTTCCTATCGGCTCTGGCTTCTGCATAAAAGGCATCCTTATTCGTTTCATCAGACTCTTTCGTACTAGCATGTAACTCTTTATTACTATCACTACTTTGACTCCTTTTATGCAATTATGAACTACACTTAACTTTCTCAATTCCAACGCAACTTATCCTTTTGGAGTTGACGTAACAAACTACGCAAGCCTCCCAACGAAGCCAACATAAATCCGATCCAAATAAAAAAAATAAAAGGCAGTTTCATTATGGTGGTATACCAGCCGCCTGTTCTGGAACTGGAAGTTCCAATCGAAGCATATAGATCCGTAAATAGATTTGTATGTATAGCCACTTCAGTCGTGCTCGTCGTTTCTCGAAAGTATCTTTTTTCTGGGAACATGGTCAACCAGAAATTATTATGTTCGTGATTCTTCATCCCCCGATGCAGAAAATGCTCCAGTTTTCCATTCTCATATGCGGCTGGAAAGTGGATTGGCAACAGGTTGGCACGAAATGATTCATCATGCTCAAACATGAGCCGATCGTTCGTTAGGGACGGTTTATAAATCATAAAATTCCCACAAATGGAATGAAAAGTGGGTCCATGTAAATGATCGAGACTTCGCAAACAACAACGCTCCGTCCCCATATGGAGTTCGGAACCCAAGGGCAATCGTTGAGTGAACTGTATCTTCTTTGTGTTAGTTGACCTAAGCCGCACCCTGACTGCTGGGGTGGGGCTCGGCCCCCGAACCGTACGTGAGACGAGTTTCTGCCTCATACAGCTCAGGCCGAAGACCGGGGGAAGTTTAGGAGAGATGGGGAAACCTAGCAGCTGCCGGTCGGGGCGGGGATAAGCTTGCTTCTTCACATTATCCCCCCCAAAAAACGACCCTGTAGCGCTAGCGCTTCGCGTTCTTTCTATTCCATTACGGGATAGGCGGCTAATACTCATTTTTTAAGTGAAGTAGTCTCATCGTCTGACCAATCGGCTCGGACACCAGACCGCCCGTGCCCGCCCATTTTGTCTCGACCTAAATGGAATGGCTCTCTTAGTTACGCTGCGCCCCGACCCGAGTCCCCACGTCCGCTTTTTCCGCCCGCAACCCAAGAAGTTAGCTTTGCCAACACAACATTAGGGCCGCCCCCTTCATGCTGACCCCGGCCCGGGCTGGCTTTTTGGGAAGCCCGTTCCCACCGCGCTCACGGCCCGGCTGGCCTGACAGCGGTAGTGGGAATTTCCCCGTTCCCTGGTCAAAGACTTGGTTGGATGCGGGATCTACTCCACGAGGAGCGGTACGGACGTAGATGATATCATCACGACCCCCTTTTTCGTACCGCTAGGGATGCTTAACGCCACTTCGCCAACTGGCGTTACCTGCGCTTTCGTGTCTCTCAGTGTGGTCAGCACTGGGTGTTTCCGAGCAGCGAAGCTTACGCCCATTCGCATTAGTTCATCCAAAGTTCCTTACCCTTATGCACGAATTATTGAATTGGAATAAGCCATCTTCCTATCAAGGTTAAGGAGTCAACTGAGCATCTCAGCGGCGGGATTGAATACCCGGATCGAATCAGAGTTCACGCCGCCCGCCCTGAACAAATAGGAGGCGTGGGCCACAGGTCGCACATAAGCCGCCGGGTCGCACGACAGAAGAACACCCAACATAAAGATGCACACTCCTCCATGTGAAATATTCATCTTGATTAGAGCTTTTTGGTAGTAGTCGTGACCAACAGCCATCCGCTGTCGGCTCGTTGGTAAGGTGAGAGCTTCAAGCCCGATTTCGGATGGCGCACCCCCCACACAAGCACCGCCTGACGAAGGAGGGGCGGAGAAAGCTACAGGCCTAAAATTTCCTTCGACCCTTCTTTCTAAATGGGGGTGCCGGGGACACCTCATCTTGTCATTTCGTCGTTGCTCATTCCCGTTAGGCCAAAGTCTTTGGCCTTTCCTTCTCCGCGCCCGCTCACGCTTCGCTGACCTATCGCGTGGTAAAAAGAAGAAAGTACAAAAGAATAGTAAAAAGAGCACACCGCAGAAAGATTCTAAATATGAGAAGTCGGCCTTGGATTCAAGAAGAAGGAAATGAAGAACGAGAACGAAACGAAATAAGGCGTTTCTAGCTCTAGTTTCGGATGAGCTTCTCCCAATTATGTCTGATAATAGAATAGGGCGGCTTGCTCTGACCAAGACTCCCCTTTTTGCTCCGTTCGTGGAGCGTATGAATTTCCTTGAATGTAGATAGACCAAAAGAGGGAATGAAGGGATAGGAATAGGAATTATAGTAACATTGTAAAAAGGAGCACCTGTGGGAACATCTCTATTGACGAACCATTTCAATAGTACGGGTGCTGCCGTGCCACGAGGCACGACCATGGAAGTAATTAAAAAGAAAAAGTTATGTAGTTGGACCATCTGTTCTATCCGTTCTAGTTTTGCTTCTCTAGAGAAGATGAGAGGCTAAAAAGAAAAGTGTTCGCAACACATACCGAAAGGAGACTAATTAAGCCGACCATTAATGACTAGTTCGAACACCAGGAGTGGTCTGATCAAATAAGAGAGCAGACCGCTCTTAGAAAGAGAAAACAAAAGCAATCATGAAACTGGCATACCTTTCATCTACCCTACAATCCGATCTTTCTTTATATATGAAATATATAGTTAAGATTACCTTTCATACCTAAAAGTACCCTTTCTCTTTATATACGATAGCACCAAACTAAAGAGATTCCACTATTGCAATCACAGCTACCGACTCTAGCTCTAGGAGAAACTGCAATCAACCTTAGTCAAAGACTAGCCACATCCCCTGGCTTGCACCCTGACTCTCAGTCTCACTCAACTCAAGGTGAAAAGCGAAAGGCCAGCAACTTCACTAACTGAGGGACACGTTGAAAGCAAGAAAGAAATCGAACTTAGGACAAAGAACTCAAGCAAAAAGTACGGTAGCGTAAGGGAGGACAGAATCGACAGCAGCCAAGGCGCTTAAAGCAAGGGGGGCGAAAGTAGCATCTACGTTTACTAGCAACTAGCAAAGGAAGTTGCTATCCAACCGCTGGTTGGGGTCCCACTTAGTCGTCTCGTAATAAACAGCTGCTTGGCTAACCCGCTCGCTCGTTCATTCCAAGTATTATTTTATTTCCACTCAATTCGCTCGATAGTTCCTGTAAAGCATTACACTCTTATCACAGTGATAACTATATTACGAATATAACTGGCTGAACTACAGCTTAAAGGACTAAGGAGGTATATGCTCAACTCCTATCGAAAGGAACTGAGATCACGATCGAGCTAATAAAGTTTTCATCAAACTAAACTAGCTGGCTTTACTTAATGGCCTTATCGAAACTATCCCAACTCGGCTGTAAGGCCTCAATCCCGAGAAAGATTTCCCGTGGATGCATTAAGTCAATCTAGTCTGTCATTGGCAATAGGACTGAAACTGCCTCTATGTCCGAAGTTACTTTTTCCGGGAAAGAGAAAGTTTTAGCACCCTCATGTGTCTATACCCTCTTCGACTTATTCGTATGCTTCAGCAGCTTCATCCTAATCCTTTTTAGCCTAAGGTAACTTGAAAACATTCTATCCATTCCAGTTTGGCTGACTCTGGTATCAATGGCAGTTCTTTATAATAAATGGATTGTGTTTTACCTTTCCGAGGCTTCCATGGGAAGATGGGCACGAACGAGTAGGGAGCAAGTAACTCAATAGAGTTCATATCCTTCTTACCCGAAACTACCACGGAGTCTAAGAGGTCAGAAAGAGATCTTTGTCTAGAGTAAGATAGGTTTGGTCTTTTCCAGGTTCATTGGATTGGTCCTAGCTTCAAGTATGGAGTTCGTTTGGTAGAGCTACCCGGTGTTGATTACCGAACGGGAGAATGAATGATCACCTAGCTATCCTGCACAGGAAGCTCGATTTGTTTCTAAATTCATTGAAGAAGGTAGAAGTGCTTCGATCGGATATTGGTTTCAAGCTGAGTTGGTCTTCTCTTTCCCTAAAAAAGAAAACTTTACACGTAAAAGAAAGAAGGGATGGATTACTTGTCCATAACATAAAGGCTAGGCACCTCGGTGAAATGTTAACCACATAGGGGATGCCTTCCGTCTACGGACCTACTTTTCATTGTGTATGTTTCACTAGGGGTAGTCTTTTCTGTCGGGATGATAAAACAAAATTATTCCTCTATTTAAGGCAACCTCGGGTTTGCTTCTCTTCACAGAGTAGCGGATTGCTTTTTTTCTTTTAAAAAAACATTTTTATTTGATATTCTTTTCATAGCTATCAGTTAAATGATTCCTGATTCACTTTTGTGTTTTTTATTCAATAACTAGTTTCAAGGCTGGCTAACCCTATCGTTAGTGGCTCCTCAGAACAATCAACATTTCTACGCCCTCTATTTATCCCCAACTTTTCCATTGTCACAGATCACAGCCCGGAGAGATATTGGTTTAATCACAGACCAGACAGACAGGCAAAGTACTTCGAGTGAACTCTGTTGTCGAGCTTTTTACTAAAGGTTAGGTTACCCTTCCTATACATATAGCTAACAGATCTCATACCTAGAGGAATGGTATGTAATAATGTAAGGACAAATCTCTTGTCCAAGAAGTCCAATCCTAGTACTAAGACTCATTTTCAACTCATCTGCCTAGGATTCTAAGCCTCATTTCATCTCCTGCCGTAAGCGAGTAGAGGGAATTGAATCTTTTTTTGTGAGATTCTTTCATTAGGCTTGCTTCTAGGGAAGATAGGGCTAATCCTAATTACTGGACTCTTCTTTTAGATGGGTAGATGGGGCTTGTTCGGACGCCTTTTTGTCGAGATTGGCTTAGTATTCAGTGAGAACGTTTCCGAGGTGCCCCATGTTACTTGTAGGCTCATTAGCCAGCTCTTAACGCCTATCAAAGTCTGACTCGGCTCAGTGCTGGCATTCTTCTCTTCTTAGTCTACTTTCCCTACTACTACTTGATTAAGTAAGCCATCTTTCTCACCACTGGAGAAGGAGATTTGAACCAACTACTTCCTAGCCATCAACTTCCCAACCTAGATTATTGTCTATCTGCTAATTCCAATCTCTTTCCATGAGCCTTAGACCCAGAAAGCACCACAAGGCAGAACAATGGAGTCTGGTAGCCTTCTATTATACTACCTACAGGAAACGGGTTAGAATCTCCATCGCTGGAGTACTACAGGCCTAACTTATATATTCGATATAATGAGAAGCGCCTTCTATTTTGAATTAGAATCCTTCTCCCCCAAGTTATGTAAGGTTCCCTCCGCTCTTCACAGGTAGAGATAAAGGTCGACTTATTTGTAATGTCTTAAAAAGCGACCCTCTCCAATTCCTGTCTCTGACTTGAGATTTCGCATCTATCTCTATCTATGTACTTTAAGACATTTGAGCCTTTCCATTCCAGGCTAACTAATACATCCAGGTACTACTCTGAAGTAAGCCCTTACCAAGTCTTCGTATCGAGTCGCATTCCTACTTCCAAAAAGAGTAGCTCTACGTCTCGTTCCTCCCTAACAGGCCAGAGCGAATGCGGAGGAGAAAAGACGCCGGCCACTTAGTAAGTAAGAAATCCATAGTAGCGGTCCATACAGACAATAGGGTCTAGGTGAGCTCCTCCAATTGCATTTTTTCTTTCTAGCGCTAAGCATATTCTATTGCCTGGGATAACAAGCATAAGAGCTAAAGGTATCATTATCATCCTCCAATAGGCTAGTTTTTTACCTTGTTTCTTTAAGAAAGTGCTTTTGACTATATTTTACCATCGAGAGTAGTTGCTGTTTTCTTTCTTCAAAATAGATCCCCTTCCCAGTGATACAGTTATCTAACTAGTGGTGTAAGCAAGTGCTCCATTGTGTAATGGTATAAGGACCTTGAAGTTATAATCTTACTATATCCTACCGTGTCTAAGGTATGACGGATTCCAATAGTGGGAGGGCTCACAGTAATCCCGGGTATACGGGTATAGCAGTAATAGGACTTGAACCTATCCCAATAGGATAAGGCAAGTCATTTTTGAAAGCAAGAGGGTCACGAAGACACGAAGAAATGTCTGAGTTTTCCTTTTTAAGACTAAAAAAAGCGGGTTCGGGGCGGGGTAATAGTCTTTTTCGAGATAAAGGAAGTCTGAGGGAAGAGGTAAGACATTATTGACCACCGACACCACAAAGACTATAGGTAGTTTTTTACTAATTAAACGGAAGCGGTAAAGACGATCCGCCTTCTCATTCCTTCTTCCGGAAATGTGTAATAGTCCTTGCAGGGAATTAACCCCCATCCGGGGAATTCGTGTGCCCTTTCTATTCTGGTAGCATTCCGGGTGAGATGCCAAAGCCAAAGACGCAAACTTAAGTTTCAGTCTCCTGGGACGCGTCAACTTCATCGGCCTCCCTGATCACCTCTACCTGTGAGCCTCTGTTCAAGCTGTTTCAGAAGAATGCTCCGATGGAATGGAACGAGGATTGTCAGTTTGATAAGAAAGATCAAGACATACCTCTTTCACCCGCCTGCCTGTACTTGTTCCGCCAGAACCCGGTCGCCCCCCTATTGATTATCTTTCAGTCTTGGAAACCTCAATGGGGTGTGTACTGGGGCAGCACGACAAAACTGGTCGGGGGAAACAGGATATGTCAATGGCGTCTATCAGAGATAGTGCTTTCCTCTCTTATTCAATTGATCTTCTTTGCTATGATGAAATGAATCTGCGCCTCCCTCACAGTTTGCATGAGATTCCACTTATTCTATGTCATTTTAAGCCTTAGGTAGTTGCTTTACTTCCTCCAGGAGTTCTGTTCCTTTCCTTGGTCTGATAGTCTTGTTAACGCTTTCTAATCTACTTTCTCCCCCGTTCTCTAGATCTTCTCTGGCTTTATCCTAATAAGCTATCTCAGCCTCACAGCAGAAGGGATCCACACTACTCGCATCAACGCAGCCTTCCTACTCCTTTCATGGCAATGTCCGCTATTCATCATCAAGAGGAATTCCTACTGATTGAACGAGTTTAGTCTAGCAACCTACGGTAAAGCCATTAGAATATGTAACCAGAATATGAAATATGATCAGCGAAACCAATTAGTATATATGCTATTTGTTTCTCGGTCGATTTGTATAAATATAGATGCATTTGGATCATAATTGTTTATGAGTGGTAAGCGAAGCTGCTTCTTAGAAGGTACTATCGACGGAACGGCAGAGATCAATAGAAATGTGGTAGGTAAGCGATACCGGAATAGGCCCTCTCATAGCGAAGGATGATCCGGAGCATAAGCCACTGGGGGGATCATCGACAAAAGAAACGGGAGTTCTCATACCCACTTCAACTACGATTCTAAAAGCTCCGTTAATTGGATTAAAGAGAAAACGTGTATTTCAACCAGTCGAAGACCCCAATTTACTTTACCTCTTTTCAGAAGAACCTACATAGAGAAATCTCTACTCGTTGGTTGCATACCCCGCGAATACCTATCTTTTTGGACTATTCATTGGCTGACTTCTCCCTTTGTCCTCCGAATTTACTGTTTGTTGCGGAGAGAAACAAGTTAGGAATACCTATACGAGAAACTTCTCTTTCTTCGGAGAATCCATTGAGGACCATTCTCCTTCGTATTTCTCATCCGGCCGAACCTAGGATATAGCCCCTGTAGCCCATGGCGTTTTCTGAGGTATCGATCGTTGCGGGATCCACGATTTAGGAGATAGCGTTGAGTACGGGCCGTCTTCATGCGTTCCCCCTTTTCCATATTCTCGAGTCAGAACATAAACTGGTTCCGGGTCCATGTCAAAACGGAATGTGAACAGGTGTTCCATAGAATCCAGTTATAAGAGAGAGTGCAGAAGTAGCTACGCCATACGCAATTGGCTGTTTCTGATACTTTATTGGGTTACTCGAACGGGTTAAACCCACGCCGCGAAAAGTAGCCATGAGCAACTAGCGACCGGAACATCCGCTCTATCCCAGGGATTTAGTACCCAAGAGGAACCCCCCTCTTGTAACGAAGACTATAATTACCGTTTTTATCGTTGATAGTACATAGTGGTTCATTAACGACAACGTCTCAATTACTAAATGAACGATTACTGATCTCATCCAAAACCTATAGGATATTAACCAATAGGTGCGTTGCTACCGGCCGCTTGCTACGCTATTTGTCCTACCTTCGCTTTCACTTCTCACAACCTTCGCTTGGTAGGGATGGGGGCTCGAGCTAATCAGTCTTTCGCTTAACCTGAGTTTCGCTGGAATCTAGGATAGGGTAAGGGCACGACCGTTTCCAGAACAACATTCAGATTCACCTACATTCTTAACGAAATAGGATTCCCCAGTCCTCACATTCACAAGAAAGCACGTAAACTACCTTTTTAAAAGAAAGCACGCTAGCAGTCAATCCATTCCTTTCTCCCTTCAGCCTTTGCTTCAGATTCCTCGGGTCGAGTGACGACTCCTTTTCCTTTCCTCTCTTCTTATTCTCGAGTTACCCCGCTCCTCTTCCGGGTTTCGGTTGTGTAAAGGTTAAGTGGGGTTTCAGGTGCGGCTGGATCGACTGAAACAGCCTTTACGACCGCCTCAGGTGGATCAACAACAACAACAATAGGCTCTTCAGCGGATCAGTAGGTCCCGAAGCCCAGACCTTACGCATCACAGCTTCCGGCTTCCCTATTTTTAAATTAGGAGGATGCCAAAACTGGAACTGGTTTCCATCCTTACTAGTCACCGATGTTGGTGACTTTTCCGCTCTTGTAGGAAAAACTTGGTGCTTTTGTAAAGGCATAGCCTAAGGAAGCTCCTGCCCTGTTCTTCTTACCGCAGCTATAGAGCTGTTGGAATGGTAACTGTTGGAAAAAAGAATAAAGATATACCTACAGAGCAAAGTATAAACAGAGATGGCTTGCTTGGGGTGATGGGAAGTACAGGAAAGAGCAAATTCTTTACATTCATGCACGGGGCGGCTATAAGGATAAAGAACTTAGCTTTAGCTTAGTAGGCTTTGTTTTAAGTTCCGTTCCCACTGCTAGTTGGAGAGACAGGAACGGCCGGGTTGTACCGATGGCATGAAACCCTTTGTGGGGTTAAAAGCCGAAGTAATCGGTGAAGCATCTCGGATAGCTCAAAACTACACAAACGAAACGAAGACTAAAAGCGGGCTTCTAAAGAAAAGAAGAAAAAAATTCTTAGAATTGACCTCTTCATTATCCGACTCAGTCTTTGAGAAGAAGAAAGAAGGCTAACCCTATATGAAAAGCGGTAAGATCTGTGTAAAAGAGCTGTCTCGTATCCTCTGGTGGAGGAAGGTACTGGATCCATTTACAGGCATTGATTAAGCCATCCTTAAAGCTTAAACCGGAAAAGGATCAATTGAACGTGAATGTGTCTAGCCGTTCTAGAGTTCGAGTCGGAGAATAAAGACGAGATCAAGTGAGACTTCACTAAAAAACTAAATAAGGGGGAAGCCTTACCAAGACTGAGAGCGTTAAGGTGGCAAAGGAAGGAGGGGTACGCATGTCGAGATTCATATTTACACTACAATACGCAATTTATTGATCTTACTCTTTTTTTGAACAGTAAGTATAGCGATGTGAAGGCTATTACCCTACTTGAGGAGGAGATGTATAGCCTTGGTCTTGGCCTTGAACCTGGTTTCCCAAGTTTTCTTACTGAGTGAAGGGATGCGGGGTCTCCTGGGCTCTTTGAGGAAGGCTAAAGTAGACCAGTTGATAAGTCCACAGCTATGGATAAGTGGGTAAGTCCACTACTCGCGGAGGGACCTTTCCCCACCCTGAACGAGGGGATTGGAAAGTAAGTTCACAGCTGCTACCAAGGCAGGGAAGTTGAAGCAGAGAAGGATCTTGGTAGCGGGCAAGTCCCAAAAACAAGATCTTAGATTGCGAGTAAAACAAAGAATAGTAGACATTCACTCCCAACTCCTTTGAGTAAGTGAGCGATTCAAAGTCTAAGACTTTAGAACAACCAGAAGGGATGAGTGAGGGCAGCGATTAGTCATTACTTGATCACCTTCACTCACTTTCTATACGAGAAATAGGTTTATGGAAAAGATGGTGTAGAGAAAGGATGAGATGGTGCTGGGCCCTTTCGCCTAGGGAAGGCCACCTAGGTCTCTAAATATTTTATAGGCTTGAGCCAAGGGTTGGTTCTTTCGCTCGTTAGCAGGGCAAGGTTCGGAGCGAGGAAAAGCACTCGCCCACACTCCCCATCTTGGAAACGAGGCTTTCTTACCAAGAGGTAAGGTGACAGGCGAAACTAAACTCCTGGGGCAGGCTATCCACTATGCCATTCACTTCGCATCTCGAAAATAGAATGGTAAAAGCGCTACGCACCTCTTGCTATGAGGATGAACTGGATCTCTCATTCTTTCCCCTTTCTTACTTATCCCCAAGCCAACAGGGGCCGCTTACCCAACAAAGGCTAAGCAGGAAGAAGTCGTAGCTGCTTTATATACAATATATAATTGACAATATAGAATTCCTCTTGCTAAGGTTTTTTCTTCCTAGTCCTTCCCAAGGACTAGTCGCTACGGCTACTTTTTACAGCTATATAAAATATAAAATGAAAAGGGTGCACCTAACAGAAGATACTATACTACTAGAATAGAGGAACTGGCCCAACTTTGCCTATTTCTTACTATACAATATTATTAGTAAAAAAAAGGGATAATATTCCTACGCCCTTACCTTACCGGTTTGGTATTGTATTGGTACCATTCCTTATTATCTTATTAAGTTCAAAATGGTGTATCCGCAGCTGCCCGCTTTGTGCCCTTTCACAGCTTTTCCCTTCCTCTAGAACAAGGAAAGGACATCTTCCCAGTTCCAGTCTGAGTCCCATCATGCGATGGACCAAGATACATACCTTGAAATTAAGGAAGAGAGAAGAAAGAGCGCATCTGCGAACATGGATATGACTATTGGTCTATGTCGCATATCGGTTGTTGGTGTGGTCTTGATAAAGCAGTATCTACTTTAATATATTGTATCTATTCTTTTCGGTCAAAGCGGGGCTTTTATTCCGTCTTACAGGTACTGGAGTCATGCATATCCACATCCTGCTCCGATTTCCCCTAGGGCTCCTTTTTCCGAGGCTGTTCTTTATCACGGCTCTTCTGAGAAGGGTAGGTAAAAACGGAGGCTTTCCAACCAACCCTGTTGACTCGGAGTATTCAAACCTCATTCGCCTAGCCATCTTCTTCCTCCGCTGCCTCGCTTTTGGCTCCTTGTCATTTGATCTGGGGGAATCCACCTCGAAGAAGGGAGCCCAGGAGCGTAGTTTGGCCTGTGTTCAAACCACTGACCCACCGGAGTCTTTGGTGGCCTGAAACTCTTAGGGTTGTCTCTAGGCTGTGCCTGACTCGTCATTGCCTGGAGCACAGTAGCGGGGATGGTGAAAGTGACTCTTTTCCTTGCATTCCCTGCTTGGATTGATATGCCCCCAAGCCCTCTAAGCCTGTCTTAATCCAGGGGCATCTGTACAGCCTCTACTTGGCGTTGATGGCTGGGATAACGAGGCTTCGGTCTTCCTTTCTTCAGAGGAAGTGTTGGGGTCTTCTGTCTCTGCCCCACTTCCGTGTAACTCTGCATGACATCTAGCACAAAGCAACTGATCATTAGAGGATCCAGGCATTGGTTCTTGAGACTTACCCAACCTGTTATGGACACCGGCCCTTTGTGGCTCTTCAGACGATGTGTCCAACACTAGCTTGAACTCCGCTAAATAAGATTTTGATCAGTCAATCCTTTCTCTTAGTTAACCTGAACTCATCTTTATATTATTTAGATTATGACTACATGTGCCGCTTTGAGTGCGATGTAAGCAATTGATTAGGCAGGCCCTTCGACCCTTTTTCGGATTCTATCCGCTTAGATAGATAAGAGAGGACGGTTGGAGAGTAAGTAGCCGATAAAGTGGATGATGGCATGAAATTCAGGATCTAGCTGCACAACGACCCGAGGTAGAGCACGTTACAACAATAAAGTAGCATATTTCTTCTTAAGGTATTCCACAAAAAAGAAATATTAACGGCCGACTTCTAGTTGATTTTCTTTTAACCCCACTACGTTGTCACCAAAGGCATGTGAGAATGCTTCTTTACCCTTGTACGCACAAATCTAGCTCATAGCAGCACTGCCGAGTTCAGTTACTTAGTACAGAGATTGGAAGAACTTAGCGCGGGAAGGTATACTAATACAACAGTGGTGCGCTATCTGGGAACTCTTCTTTCGAAATTCGAAGCCTAGTAAACAGTGAACCTCGGGTAGGAAAGAGAACAAGAGCAGCTTTCCTCCTGTTAAAAAAGTCCTTTTCTTAGGACCTAAGACTTAGATTTACTTAGGTTGACCTATGGTCGCTTTATGCTGCTTTTAAAGGCTGCTTTTAGGTATTCTCTTTTACCGATTTACCGGTCCTATAAACATCAAAAGATAAGATAGGTCCTATCTTGCTTAGAAAAAGGCTTGGAATAGGGGCAAAAGACTCCAAACCCGTAAGTGCCCGGTCTGGTGGTAAGTCTCTGAGCGGAAGTAAATCTCTCACTCCCGCATCCGGAAAGAATGCTTTTTGCTTTTCGGAGTGAGTCAGGCGGCAAAGCCTTTTATCCTGAAAAAAGAAAGAGTTTTCCCTGATCTAAAAAAGGTCTCAGAAGGAGAAAGCTCGAATCCTGCCTCTTAACGCTATTTGTTCTCGAATCGGAACCATGCACTGGAGTTAAGAATCACGCTTACGAACGTCGGGATTTCGCTCCATATGGCTTACTTCTACTGGTGCTTCTGCCAGTATCGAGACAATAAGACTCCTTGCGCTTAGCCCACCGCAGGTGCTTTGATAGAGAGTTACTCTCGGGTTGTAGGGGATCTTGAATCAATTCCCTCTTTTCCAGTAGCTAGTTTAGGCAAGCGGTTCGAGTCAAGTGTCAGTTAAAGAACCAATTGTTGGAAAGAGTCACAAATATGAAGTAAACGACTTGGTCTCTTCTGGATAGTTACTTTTAACAAATAGAGTATCCTTCTGTATAGGGGAAGGAAAGGCTCTAGCACTAGTTGTTCTTTAAGGGCTTTCATTAGCGTGAGAAGGCGGGTTTTCTGGATGTTGGCAAACGGGCATCAGAAGGAGCATCGTTCCATGCTGGAGATCCTTTACTAAAACCCTGGAAAGAAGAAAAAAGGATAATGATTGAAACCTCGTCTTTCCTTGAAAAGGCAAGGCTGCATTAGATCCTTTCAATGGAAAGGGCTAAACCCCTACCCTAACCATTCTCAGAGCCTACCATGAACCACGCTTTGTTTTTCTTTTTTGGGTTGTGCGAGCTCCGCGGCTACCGCTGGGGAAAGTTACGGAGCTACGCACTGGCGGATAGAGACCAATAAGGACACCTAAAGATGAAGCAGGACGCCACACCAGATAAGAGAAAGATCAAAGCCCGAAGCCAGCAAAAGGAGTCCCAAGATCCGCCGAAGGAGACAGACCTAAGGAACGAAAAAGAAAAGCGAAGAGAAGAGGATAAAATACGCAGCCGGAGGAAAAGAAAGGACTGCAAGATGCCCCTCGAAGAAAGAACATTCACTGGCTAAGACCCTTGCTTTATTCCGTCGCTTGATAATCATTCAACTCTCGTTCGTTAACGAAGACTTTTTCACTCGACCTCGATCGCTTATAATAATAATATATAAACATAAAAAGATAAAAAGTAAAACTCGAACTAGAAAACCAAAAATCCAGGGAAAAAAACTATAACTGATATTCAAACTGGCTTGGAGAGCCTATTAGGTAGACTGGTAAAAAGAGGATATGTTTTGGGTTGGAAATGCCCTAAAGCAAACTTCCACAATGCATCTAAGCGCTTGTTCCTACTCTAAAGGAACTGTTTTCCATCTCCATCTTGCTTAGCTGAATTCCTTTCCTTTCAACTATCCCAACAAAGCTTAACGAATTGTGAAAGCCCGTCTTAAAGAGGTGCAGTAAATCTAGTTTCCCTCATCGAAGCAGGTTTTCCTATACCAACTATGTACGCTAACTAGTGCCCTCAATGGACTTTTTCATTTTAGGATTAGTATAGCAGGCCCCCATACGAAAGAGATCTTTTTTAGCTGGAGCCAGATGACTTTGAATTACCATTCCATTATAAGATACATTAAAGCTGCTTTTTTCGTAATCCATTCATTTAGAAGAGGTCACTAACCCCTCATTCAAGAGTTTATCTTGGCATTGCCTTGGTATGAGGATGGTGATAAGATGGAGAGTGGAGAAATAGCTCGAATCGAATAGATAGCCATTGGCCGCCAATCTATGGTAGTCTGGTTTTCGATCCCATATCTTTTTTAATAGGAAACTCTCTTCGTGAGGCTGCACTCGCCTGGTGGATTTGGAACTGGGCTTTTAATTGGCTATGCCGAATATCGTTTTTTCTAAAAGCGCATCTCCTCTCTGTCACTCTGTCATTGGAATATTCTATAATAATAGGTAATTTTCTCGAAAGATAACTTTGGCTTTGGCCTGTGTCACTGAAATTTTCAATGATCTTATTTAAAAAGTTCCTTGCAACTGAAGCTGTTTTTGAGGAATAGATGGACCTACCGGCGAGCTACTCCAATTGACTGTCTTGCTTTCTGCCTATGAAATGGTATTCCTGATATTCATCTACGGGAACTCGCTGTTGAAGGTACTTCGGGGGTGCTAACTACTCGACTTCGCTAGATGGCAAAATAATAATGGACAGACTGGGCTAGACTACCAGGAATGGGCAGTCCAAGGGACCCATATTGAAAAGAGAAAAAATGGGTAATCCCACTCTTTGCTCCAGAGCCTATTGGGGACAAAAACTATTATTCCTGGACAACTCATTTTTCTGTACCGAAAGTGGTATATTATATAATATAAGTCTAAACTACGAGAACGTTTCCAGGGACACATAAAGAGGTATAAGGCAAGATTTCTATGTAAGGGTCGATGTAATTGAGACTAAGAGTTCTCTTTTTTAGGTTCCCACTTCCACTCCTTCCACGCTCTATGCTATTAGCCTATGTAGCGATACCCGGGCCTTTATTCCTGCCCTGCATAAAGTCCGGAATAGGGTCAGGCTTATCCCTGAGGTATCCCCTTTTTTGGAGCGAACAAACATGGGATTGCCCGCGCTTCCCGATCAATAAGGTTGATTTTTCTTTCCCGTTTTGAGTGCCCGATTTCTTTTCTTATCTTATATGTAGTGATGTGCCTTTGTTCTTCTTTCTCGTGGAACCCTTTTTCCCACAGAGATCATAAACGAGAGCTTCGGTCACAATCGATCCCTTTCTTCCAAAAAAGGACAAATGGTGCTTTTAAGCCTACTTACTAAGCCAACCCTCTCCTAGCTCTTATGGTTGGCGGCTAGTTTCTAGCTCTAGCTATGGGAATGCTTGAATAGGCTATTCAGAGTCCGGGAATGCCATCAATTCGTTCCGACACAACAGAAAGAGAGAGCTGAGCAGCTTGGGATGGGCAGCGACTTCTAGTCTTCTGACTCCGGGATTTAATCTTCAAGTCACAGAGCTACCAGTTGAAGTTCCACTTCAATTCTATGAAGAAAGCTGCTTTACTGGCTCTTATGCTTTGAAACTCATCCTGTTCCTTTCGGGGAACTCTCTTTCGCTGCTTATGGTTGAGTTACTACACTACGTTCCCTCACCAACTCACTCTTCTTTATCCCTCTTGACTCTTTACTCCTTTTTTCCGTATCTTCGGAAGACTTATTTTATTATCGAGGGTTTCCCGCTCTCCTTATTCCTTCGTGGAGTAAGCAGCCAGTGAATAGCCAGTCTCTACTTTCTCTTCTTTATCTGTCCCGCATCTGAGAGACAGAGAATCCCGGACCATTCATGGGGCTTTCTCATAGTATAGTACTGAAAAGGCTCCGTTTACCGACGCCAGATACGGAGTAGGTTTCGGGGGACTTCACTCACTGAGCATTGTTTGTTGCTTCTTGAATTCCAGGGCCGAAACTCTACAGGCCCCAGATCTTTCCGTTTTCGTTGATGACTTGACTAACAACAATAACAATGGGAAATTGTTAACACTAGTCCGACTGTTAGACCTTTCTTTTACCGCTTGGGATCGATCTTCCGATACTTCTGCACGGATAGATGCCTACATAACTTGTCTCCCTCTTTTCAAGGAAGTTAGTATCAGACCCAATGTAGTTCTCGGTACTTTTTATACAGTTCCTGACAGGTGCTTTTGTGGCTCTTCACTCCAGCCCTGAAGTATTCTGTGAGCCCAATCTGTTTAACGTGGGCCCTCCGTTATGAAAGGAAAGAAAGAGGTGCTTGCTTTATAAAACTTCTTTCTTCGATCGGAATACGGATAAGATCAGAAAGGCCATCATTAGGGCAAACAATGCAATAGCTTCGGTTAGAGCAAAGCCCAAAATTGCATAACCAAATAATTGTTTAGCCAATGATGGATTTCGCGCCACAGAATGAATCGAGGAACTAAGGACGTTTCCAATACCGACAGCAGCTCCCGCTGAAGCAATTGTAGCAGCTCCGGCACCCATTGATTTTGCACCCTCTAACATCTCGAGTTGAGAATTCTCGTCACGCTTTTGAATTCACGATTTTATCTTATAGATTCCTCGTCGATTCTTACCCTCCATCCTTTGATCTTAGACATCTCACTTGGAAAAAAACACAAGCTTCGGAGCGGTACACTGAACACTAACTGAAAATAAGTACAAGCAAGGACATCATTCCAGTCGGATAGCATTTATCTACGCCGACCTACGTTAACAGCTTTCTTCTATTATTATAATAAATTTATTGTTAGATGATGGAATTGAGCTATGGACGCTGTTTGTTGATGGTGCATCCGGAGTCGAAGGAGCAGGTGCAGGACTCTTGATCACTGACCCAGACGGGGTTGAGACTACTTATGCCTTGCGATTTTACTTCCCGGCCTCTAATAATGAAGCAGAATACGAAGCCGGACTTCAAATCGCCCGCAAGTTGGAGGCAAAGAAAATTCAAGCATTTGGTGATTCACAGTTGATAGTTAACCAAGTCAACAGGACTTATGAAGCCAAGGATGCCACCATGAAAAGGTACCTCGATAAGGTAAGCACTCTAATTCCTTTGTTTGAGTTATTTAGAATCGACTGAGTGCCCAGGTCTCAAAACCGTAGAGCTTAATACCAAAAAGGAAGGCTAAGATTATAGGTCTTAGATCCTAAGCCGGGCTAGGGAAAGAATATAATGAAAATGAATGATGCGGTACATGAGCAAGTCAAGCTTTGGGCGCTGACTTAGTACGCTCTTCAAGAAGGGGGAATTCTGGAGCCAGAATGGATAGAGGAGCCTTCTGGCTAGCCTTCTTACAACTGGAAAAAGATGAAAGAAATGGAATGTTTCCATCTAGGGCTTCCCTATATCTTATCTGCTATTCGGCAGGCTGGGACTATCTCAGTGCAAGCGTAAGCGAAGCCATAGGGTGGAAGTCTTCAAGGTGAGCCGTAAGACGAACTTTGTCTAAAAATGCATCCCCGGAGTGAGGAAGCCCACCATAGTTTCGACAAGTCGGTTCGACCATTCCTTCCCTTTAGTCAGATCTAGGTGAAAGAGGAGAGCCCACCAAGGGCTAATATATATAATAATAAAGAATAGAGCTTACTTCCCTTTGCTCTAGGAGCAGAGTGAGACGATTGCTTTTCTAGTTAGCCATGGCCCGACCAGACGGGATCCTACTCTCTCAAGCAAGTGGGGTTCATGGGATCTACGACTCCTAGCAAACTGGTACCAGGCCGAGTAATTCACTAAGATCAGGTTTGAAAGATTTTATAGGAAAAGGAATGAAGCAGCAAAGAGAACGAGTGAAGCAGTCGGGTACTTAGAAAGAAGACCAGGATAGGTGGTGATGAAAGGGAGCGTGTAAAACTCCATTAAAAGAGAAAGAGAAGACGGTATGCAGCGAAGCGGGCCGGGATCGCTAAACACCAAGCCGAATTGACGGGCAACTCGGTGAGGATAATAAGGCTCACATCGGAAACAGTTGGAATACCGATTGCGGTCATCCTCAACTACAGCAGGGAGATCCATGGAAGTTAGCACTGCAATAACATCCCAGTCCACGTCATCCTTCTATTCTTGCTTGCCCATCAATAGATTAGATGATACTGACTCTTCAATCCGAACTCAACTCTTCCGTGCGCACATCGGAATCCGAGTAGCTACTACTACTCTTCTTACCGGGCTGACTCACTCATCTACTGAACTCCTCTATCTTCCCCCCTCTCTGCCCTTTCACTAGAGGTTTTTCGAGCTATATGAAGTATAGCAACCTTTTTCGTTCGAGTTATTTCATCTCTGTTCTTCCTATACCCGTATCGTCTAAGGAGAAGTACCGCCAGTTTAGGAAGAGTAGGATTCGATTCCTTTTTAGGGTGTTATCGAAAAGGAGAAATGAAAGTAGGGTATATAGGTAGTCGTCCATCAATGAAGGCAAGGCTACCTCTGTCTTTTCTTTCCTTTCCCTTAATATCGTACGAATTCTCTTATAAAAAGTATAACAAGAAGAAAGATTGATAAAAATGGCATTGGATAAGTTAGGCAAATGAATGGGTTTTAAAAAAGCTGTTACAAAGGCCATTGGTGGAGAAGGTGAAGTCTAGGCTGTCGGGCTGGTCGGGCAAGCTTCTCAACCTGGCAGGAAGAGTTTTTTGTTTTCTCTTTTCTTAGTAGTAGGGCCTATCCATTCCTTCGCAGTTTCTTGTTATTGGGCAGACATCAATGAAATGGGAGAGATGGGGTTCGGAACTTTGTCAGGTCATGGGTCCCGGAGAAAATAAGTCAGTGACGGTAACCTGGCACAAGGTTTGCAAGCCAAAGGATGAAGGTGGGGGTATTCGCCGGTTTTAGGAAAGTAAAAAAGGAAGTTGGGTTGGCTCATCTTGAACATAAAAAGGAACTACGGGAGCTTCAGATCTTCATACCCTCTTTCGTCTATCTGGCCTGGGCTGAGAAGAGTGTGATAGAGAAGCCTAGAAAATAGGAATAGAGGAACCCTCTATAAGAGGGACCGGGAAGCTACTCTTGTCTTAAATAGACAAAAAGAGTGGGCTTCCTTCTTCTATGAGTCGAAGACAGCCCTTCTTCCATGTCAACTTACTTTACAAAGTAAGTATCCTAGAAGTTTCTTTTTATGCCTTTGACAGTACTCTCTACTAGGCTAGGCTAAAGCTTTCTTGTAGCTAGCCTATTCACATCTTTCTCCAGAAAAAGGCTAAAGAAAGAGGGTTTTTGAATCCCATACCGAGTGGTATAGTTCATTTATAAGTTCTTTTTCCTTTCTTTGAAAGGATAGATAAGAGGTTTACAGTCGTCTCTTTGACTGCAGAGCAAAGCAGAATGAAGCTAGTTATGTTTTATGCGTAACACATACGTGTCTAAGCTTGTTCTCTGGGAGAAAGAAGATTCGCAGAAAAAACAGCTTGAGATAGTAGACGGTGTTCGAGAAGGTCCCGAATCTAAGCAGAAAAGAAAGTCTTTCTACTTTAGGTGGGCGTACCGGAAATAAGTAGCGGAATCAGGCCACTCTCTTTCTGGAATGCTATCTACCTGGAAGCAGTCAAGTGATACAGTGAAGTTCCAGGCATCGACATCTCAACCAGGCTTATCCCGTCTGACTTTTCTAAAAAAAGAGATAGTTAAGTGGCATTCCTCCGTTCCAGTGGAACGTTCCTGTCTTCCTCTGCCGTCCAGGCAAGAAAAGAAAGCTATAAACTTGGATTCCCTTTCTCGAGAGCTTTTCTTAAGTCAGTCTGTCTTTTCCAGGAAAGAGACAACAGCTAACTTGCCATGCAGTTAATCTTTCCTTGCTTGCTTGGTTAGTTCCTAATAGCTGATCTATTTTCAGCTAAGCTAGTGGGTCTTCCTTTCCCAATGGGTCCAGAAGTATATACTACCTCCTAAAGAGGGCTCATTTCCTTGGACTTGATCCAGGTGTTTAGAAGTGTCATCCTCTCGCTCTACCTCAAAGGTAGAACCCTACCAAGTAAATCAATCTAGATCTAGGGCCAGCCATCCATTGCTCCTTTCCTCTCGCTTTGCTCGAGTGAACTGTCGTTTTCTTGCAGCCAATCCAGTGAGAAAGCCTGTCTCAATCAGTACTTCTTTCTTAGGGAAGAAGGCTTGGCAATCTTTCACATCCAGTTTCAGTAATTGCCCATTCCTAAGCAGTGCTTAGAGAATTCCCTTTAACCTGGTGTATGATCAAGTCCGAATCCCCGAATACTAAAATGTCTTCAATCTTCATGCTCAAGGCCGCCCTTAATCCTAGGGTACAAGCTTCATATTCAACCATGAAGTTTGTACATTCGAATCTTAGCTTGGGGGGGATCCCGCCTGTTTCTGGATACCAGTACCGCCCTCCCCCTTTCCTTTTTTCTAATAAGGTAAGCTTTAATCCGTTCTGACTACTAGCGATGGGAACCTAGTGACCAATAATCCGAGTCATTTCTCATAGCGATCTCGAAAGAGAAGCGAAGAGCATCTCATAGCTTTCTATCAGAGCTAAAAAACAATCTCTCAGCTACCTCACATAGGTCATAGATCCAATCTCATACGTAATATGCTCAAATACAAAGATTTTACCAAAATTTAGAGAAAGACTTTGAGTAAGAGTTTCGACATAAGAGATCTAGCTCTTTCTTATTATGGTACTCTTTTAATAAGATTCTTATGATATAGAAGATCGGGAATCTGACTCCGAAAGAGAAAGAAAGCTCTCAGACCTGAGTCGGTAGGCGTGACTTTCGCACCTAGTGAATTGGTCTCCGCTTGCAACCACCGGTAGAACAGTAGGAACAGAACGTAGCTGCCTAACCCGCTCCCCTTAGGGAAGGTAGTGAAATCTCAGTCATAGTCTTTCTCATGAGAAACCTTGGGACTTTAGGCGGAAGGCCTAGCTCTCACTCTAACATTCCAAGCGAATCAAAGAAAGATCAGAAGTAAGTGTTAGCTGTGTGTTCATCTTCTATGTTAGAAAGAAGCTAACAAGAAGACAGACTAACTGACTTAAGAGAAAGGACCTACACTAGTAGCTTCTTTTCCGGGTAGACAGAGCTCCTTGACTGGGGGAAGCGGTAAGACATCCCTGGAAAGCCAATCATATTTCGGGGGCATGTAGGCAGATAAAGACTGGTAAACTGTAAGGTCTCGTAGGAGAAAGAGAAGCTGGAACTCAGACTCATCCCGGCATACTATGTTATCTAGAAAGATCATTTCTATTATAATGAGCCTACTTGCCTAGCTAGAATAGTCCAATGGCTTTCACATTCGGAGTGCCAATCTCAGTCACTAGCTTGTCGAACATACAACTACTTGCTTTACAGTCTCTCAGTTGAGTCTCTAAGCTACAAGACAATCAATGTAAATACAGACCTCACCACTACTACTACCGGCAGGCCATACTAAGATCTTGGTTTCATAGTCAGAGATAGGAACTCTGTTCACAGTTCCCAGGCCCAGCTAACTAAGAAAGACTCGTTAATCCCGGAATTTCATTTCTTTAGCTTAAGCCGTAGCCCTGTTTTGTGTCTAAACCTAACCCACCATACCATGGGCGGAATTTCTTATTCGTAGAATATATAGATCTACGTTGCCTTGACATCCACACGTGGGACAGAAGGTTGTGCGCTTTCTTTCACATAACATAATGTCTCCCGATCAATCTCAGTACATATGGCAGAAGATGTTTATCAAAATCTTGAGTTTCTCAATTACATCGACCAACAGGGAGAGGTGAGAGTGAGCGAGCGGAGTATACAGAGCGAGAGTTGGAAGTAGTAGAAACGAGATAAGAAACGAAGGATCGACTTAACAGGGAGAGGAGTGAAGAAGCCCTACGATTGCTACTGTGACTGTGATGCTTGTTGGGTGGTCTCTTCTTCGAGGTTGAGGAGTATGGGTCGATTTCGCTTGTTTCAAAGTGCACTGACTAGACAAACTAAATGGCACTCAAACTTTAACCTACCTCATCCACCGCCCTGACGAAATTAATTAATTACAGATCGGGGAGCCACTTCGTTCTGGATCCAAGCACAAACCCAAACACTTCTGCAACGCAGCAGTCTCCCGCACCTGTACTCCCGGTTCTGCCCTTGGTCTTACCGGACCGGTGATAATACGTCTTTACCTCAGAAAGAAAGTCATAAGCAGCTGGTGTGGACACAAGACAAGAGAAGACGAAGGATGAAGATAGGCTAAACGATTAAGGGATTTACCAGGGGAAGGAAGTAGTTTCAGTCCATACTAAAGTAAGTCGGCTACTCAACCTCTTGAACAAGCAGGGCATCTCCTCCAATCATGCCAGCCGAGTGGTAAGGAAAAGTTAGTATAAAGCTTTTGATGGAAAGCTCAATAAGTAGGAAAGAAGACGGTCACGGAAATCCATGCAAATAGCTAGCTGCATAGTCAATTATATCGATCTTTTAGAGATAGGGCCTGCTTGACTTTCTTTCGGGTATTCATTCCCCACTGTTAATCCCTTCGCTCTTTATTGGTAGGATTTACTTTCGTAGCTAAGGTTTAATTCAACAAATTTCCCTTGGGAATGATGGTCGGGGTTTTGCCGTAAATAAACAGATGAGTTCGATTCAAGCATCCGAACAAGAATACCAACTGGGTTCAGATACCCCAAAGCCACAAGAAGCTACTTAGGATTTTTTCTATCCCGGAGGGAATGAGACTAAAAAGTCTTTATCGTACAGACGATCGATTCTTCCCATGGAAGTAAAATATGCATATTTATTAGTTATTACACGTCTGGTAACACGTGAATTCAGCTTTCCCTCTCCGTTGAATAAACTAACTACGGGCTGCATTCGTCTTCCGAGCCAGAAAGCAAGACAAAATGAGGGGCCGGGTCGATTGAATATCCCCGCTGTAAATGCCTTCCTTTCTGCTGACACTGGTATGGAATACCTCTTCGCCTACTGGGATAGTAGAAAAAGGGTACTCCCTTTTGTCTTCTGAGGAAAAACTTTGAGCTTTCGAGCGCCTTGATAAAAAGAAACCTCTGCCTCCCTTTCGAACTGAATAGACCTTCTTTTCTTCCTTCTTAAGACCAATTGAGCGGCATGAAATTACCTTGAAAAGAGCGCTCCTAAATGAATCCTTTCTCTTTTATACGATACCGCCAAATGAAACGGACTTCCTGAGCGGATTGGCTATGCGATAGGTTCGCCGGAGAAGTGACGTTTAAACTTATTTCTGCTTCTTTCTATGCTTTTCTTTTAGCATTCGCCTATGCCTGTGAAAGGAAATGTTGAGATACATATTGATATCTAGCTGGGCGAAAGAGCACATAAGGGAGTGGTTTCAATGGAAGTTGCAATAAAAACGATTAGAATTCACTACATGGACCCGCGAGAAAGGGATGCTGCTTGCCTTCCCGGAGTCCAAGAGGCCGATGCAGAGTTTTCCCTTTTATATATTGAAACAGTAACAAGGTCCCTGCCCCCCTGCAGGTGAATGAGAAGGATGAAATGACTCGACTGAAAGGAGCGAGTGGAGTATACGTAACGAGAGTTGGAGAGGAAATAACGTTAAGGAGAGGAGCGAAAAGGCATAGGCTGGTATTCTTTCTGTCCTTCTCAGCGAGATTGGATAGGATTATCTGTCTTTATTTCACGAATTCTGTCTTGTATAGACAGAGGAAGAAAAGGCCTAGCTCTATTTCTGCTGTTGTCATAATTAGAAGCTCACACCGGTAAATTTATAATAGAACCAGGAGTGAGGAGAGTTTTTTTCTCAATTAGCGGTTGACAATCTGAACCGCTTGGTTGTGATCAGGGGCTTAGCCCTGACTACACTACACCTGAATCAAAGAAGGGCAGGCTGCGCCTTCTGGGAACCCTAGAATCTCAAGACTCCTTGTCTCTATCTTCAACCCCAGCAAAGAAGACTGTGTCTTTTCCAAGATTAGCTTCGAGCCCTGCTTCTCCCTTCCCCCTCTCCCCGTTCCTACCGTCCAAAACGGGCCTATGGAGTATAGCCAAGTGGTAAGGCATCGGTTTTTGGTACCGGCATGCAAAGGTTCGAATCCTTTTACTCCAGATTATGAACACCCGATCCGGATGCCACGATAATTTGCTGATTGACGAAGCCTTTTCCGGTAGTGGACTAACTCGATCAACAGGATCAGAAGTGGAGTTTGTCTCTTTCATAAGGTCTGATTAAGTTCACCGTTCCTCTTTATGTCAATCTCTAGAAAGCCCGTAGACTAGTAGTACGTATCTAGATGTGATCATCCCAATCCCATCCGAATGCTTTCGTTTAGGGATTTTTAGGGGCTTTCAGGACCTTATCTTAAAGTGTTATTTCCGATCTCCCCATTCGGACATGTTTTCGCTTGGGGGCTTAGGGGCAAACATATTGGGTCTTCTAGGCGTCCTACTTAACTAGTTTTAAGTAGCTCCAAGGGAACAACGGGATACCAAGAGCTTAGCGACTCTCCCTCTACCTCTTGTCCTAGTACCTAACCAGGCCAGGCCTTTCTATTTGGACCCGTAGGACTCGAGCAACACTTTCGGACCAGGAGTGGGGATTTCGCTGTTGAAAGAAGAAAAGATCTTCTTACCAGCTACTGAAATCTCCGATCTCTCTTGGTCTTCATTGCTCTCTTTCCCAAGTCAAAGCTACGGATGGTTTAACAGAGGGAACAAACTAAAAGAGAAAAGGTTGCTTCTCATTCCAGAGAGACGAGGGAGTCAACCCTTAGGGTTAGGGTTCATTTCCCAAGAGGGAAAGAAGAAAGGAAGTCGGACATCGGAATCCTACATCTCCGGGCCTAAAATCTCTATTTCCAGAGAGCTCAGACAGAGACTGACCTCTGGGGAATGATTTATGAAGATTTGACAATCGCATTAGCGCATCTCTTTCGGTTGCCTTAGATCTATTCCTCAGCCTAGAAGTTCCATCTAGAACTCTTATTCGGTCGAAGGCTTTTCCAATCGCCTATATATGGAAGTCCCCTAATTCATTCAAAGATGAAGCTCCAATCAATCCGTCCAAAAAAACATGCCAGGTTAGCGAAGCCCAGTCAGGGCAGTCCTTTGATTGGTACTCTTTAGCAAGTTGAAATAGCAGTCTTATCTAAAGAAGGTCCAGCCTAACTAACAAAAAAGAATTTCTCAATAGGGAAGTGCGCATCTTATGTTCTTCATTCTCTGTCTGTAATAGTATGCCCTATTAGTCCTACCTGCCATATCTTATCACACACAACCGTTGAAAGAAAGCTCTATTGGGGAGACAAATCTACTGTAAGAGGGTATAGTCTGATATCAGGGAGTTAGCCATCACTAGTAGTTTCAAGGAAAGTCCTATATGAGATCTTTTAACAACCTCTGTAAGCCTCATACGCTTATCAACCAGATGGAGTCAAATTGGGAAAGTCCCATATCAATAGACTAATTCAACTGTAATAAAGAATAAGGGCTGGTCTTACTCATTCTAACGATCTCAGTCAAACCGAAGAAGGTAATCAACGATTTCTCTGTATCGCCTGTATCGTCTGTATCGACTAGTCATTCCTATGCAGGAGGTGTTCTTATGTGTTAGTGGACTAGAATCTCAGACTTCCTATGAGTCTCGTATTAAGGGCTAGTCCTCTGAGCCTTTTCCCTCGTCGAAGAGTGGACTGCTAGCGTCTTGCGCTTTCGTCGAATCATCGTTTAGAACAACTTTGCTTATCTCTGTCTCACTTGGTCAGCAGCTCTTTTTCAAGAGAGGAAGTCAATCTAATTCATCTATCAGAAGTCGAGCCCTTCTTTCGTCCATCTCTCTAGTCCACAAAGTCATACCTTTTACCTTTTCTAGCTGTGAAAGAGTGAAAATCCTTTCGATCTATTTCCATTTCATAGTGGCCGGAGAGCAAAAGTTAAGTCATTCATTGTGAAAGCGATTGTCTATTTTTGGACAGCTGAGCTGCGTAGGTATCTTCTTAGTCAAAAGACTACTTCCCGCAATCAATCATGGAAGGCCAAACAATTGAATCTCGCAAGTGATTGACGAACTAAGCCGGGATCACTAACTAATACTAATCTAATAGAATAGAAAAGAGCTTTGGAATTCATTAGCTAGAGGTACCTAGGGTCGGTTTTTGTGGGGGTGCCCTAGTGGGTCATTCTCTTCCTTTCTAAGTCAGATTTCAGGCCTGCATTCGAGGCTACTCTTTGGATCTCGCCATTTGAAGATACTCTTAAAAGAGACAATAACCTATTTTCTTGCAGCCTATTCTGCATCTAGTGTTCTGGCTCTAAACAGTTATATCCTCTTTGCAGTCCTTTCAGTCAGTTCCGATTCGGTTAGCTACTTAGGGTGAACCACACAGAGGCGATCTCGAACATCACTCTAAGAAACTCCAAAACGGGAGTTAACAACCGCCCTATCCCCCGGCCCATTAGCTGTTGTCATCGTCCCTGCGCTCAAGCCTCCTACCTAGGAGTCTTCTCGCTTGGTCCTACCCTACTCAGTAAAGAAGGGGACTAAGCGTTCCAAAACGGCATCTACATCTCAATCATTCTTATGAAAAGAAATATGTTCTAATTAACAATTGAAAAAGAAAGAGTGTTTTGAACACCCGAAAGCCCTTCCTCGGATTCGAACCGATGACTTTATTAGCCTCTTTCTAAATAAAGGGCGAGAGCTTGACACTTTATATATATATATTTCTTTCTTCATTATTGGAAAAACAAGCTTCGTAGCGATACACTGAAAACAAAGCAAAGATCGAATTCTTGCAACTACGAAAACTACAACAACCCCCGTGAACAGACCCTTTGTCAGTTAATTAGAGTTAACTAACTATATATAATATATAAAATAGTTCTGCAAGCAGCAATCGGAGAGGATTCCGCTCTAGAAAGGAAGTGAAAGGCCGTTAATCATGGATATTTGTAGTAGATGTTGCAACTAAGGCCCTAGTCATTACTGTCCTAGGCTGTCCAAAAGAATCCCGCCGTTTCCTAGAACGACGATATTTTGTAGTAACCGATACCCCGTTAGAAGTAAATAAAGCAGAAAGCTTTTGATGGAAACTTAGAAATTCCTGAAAAAAAATCTCTCGTGGCTTAGAAGGACTCATAGGACCCTCAGTATCAGAATGCACCTGAACATGATCCAGATGGCGCTTGCGAAGGATCTGGTCATCATCACACAATCGCGGCAATTCAACCAACTGACGCACCGGCATATCCTGAATGAGGATGTGATCAGAAGGAGGCGCAGCATCTGAATCAGAAGAAGATCCATCAATGGAATCAGCAGGCTCCACAATCGCTAGAGGAACAGTCTCTGTATTAGTGTGCTCAACCGGAGGGATGGACTTGGGGGATACAGCCGAGACATCCCCAGCAACATCTGTTGGAACCGAAGCCTTCTGCTTATCAGTAAGGCCAGAACAATTCGGGTGTAGCTGCGGCTAAGCGAAGCAACTAGTTTACTTGTTTGCCAGTTCAGAACAAGAAGAACAACTCGCTAGCTCCAGTTACCACTCTCAAAGTCGAAAGAGTCAACAAGCAAAAGGCACAAACAAGGGTCCGAAGGAGCTCAGCTGACTACAATGGAAAACAACCTCCTAGGGCCGAGAGATGTGCTTAAGCTGATACAAAATCCTTAAAAAGTGAGTTAGCCGAGTCAGTCCCATTCATTAAAGAAGAGAAGCTCGTAATGAACTATGGGCCGAAGACGTGGTGGGGTGATACGAACATTGGTTCCTAGGAACGCAGCCATATCATCTCGAGCATGTGTGATCTTGGTTTTATCAAGATTAAGTGTCATCTTCAATTTAGAATCTAAGAAGTCCTTGATTTTACACCGAAGCATCTCACAGTCAGACTTGCTCCCGATAACTCCAATAAGGAAGTCATCGGCGTACCGAACATATTGTAATCGCTTGTATTGTGTATCCTTTAGCATTCGGGAAGAAATATTCCTTTCACGATCACGAAGAATGTTCATTTGACCTGTTCGCCAGAGTCGCTTATACTCTGGATTCATTCGATGACTTCTACCAGTGTAAAATTGGGTCTTTAGATCTACCATAAATTTATCTAGCTTATGCAGAATTACGTTAGCCAAAATCGGACTCATTACAGATCCTTGAGGTGCTCCAATCTCCGTATTCAATAATTGTCCTTCTAGTTGATATCCAGCCTTCAGTGCCTTATACAGGAGATCGATAAAAGTCTTATCTTGACCCGTAGAATTTCAATAAGAAGCTTGTGGTCAAAAGAATCAAAGCACGAGCTAATGTCTCCTTCAATGAATCAGTTTACTGAGGTGAATGTCTTCTTTACTTGACGTAGGGAAGTGCCCATGTTGGGTCGGAATCCGTGTGAGTTAGGACTGAAGCTAGGGTTATAGATGGCCTCCAGTCGGCGTATAATCCATCAATGAAGGAACTAACTGCTAAAGGGAATGCTTTATGTCAAGAAGAATTGACTGTGAAGTGAATCCAATGAAAGTCCAACAAGAACGGGAAAAAGCATACCGGGTAGCATCATAAGCATAAACGATCAGCTTATATGATATAAATAATAGCTAATAGAATTACTTTCTATGCTTCTATGATGTCTTTATAGAAAGCATTTATGAAGTCTTTATTTATTTGGTGTCCGGCTGATCATTCATTCCACTTTCGTGTGGGTTCCATGGTTCCGACGATGTTGTAAGTCGAGCTGCTTCACGCCTTTCGACCCCAAGAAGACAGTTCTGCGCTAGGTAGTACCAGTACCCATAACTTGAACTAGGAACTCGGCATTATAGTACCGAGTCTTCTTTACTTACTGAGTGTTCTGCTTTATCCGATCTTTTAGCTGCAGCCACTTCATCAGTTGTTTCCCTCCATGTCGTAGCTTGAAGGGTTGGGTTCTGATAGAATTCTATCCATAGATACCTCCTCCTTTTGCTCTGAAAGGAAGATTCTAAGGGAATCTGGACATAATCCTTTGCCCTATCGGCACTTATATCTCTGTCTTTCTCCGGAGGTTCCCGAATACACTGGCTCGGCAGGCATGACATTGAAAAAAGGGGGCTTAGGAGCTCGTAGCACTCTTATTTTATCTTTTCACGACTGCAAGGATAATAGGAAGATAGGGTAAGTACTTTAGCAGTTTCCTTTGGCTGCACAAAGCCTTTTTCTATGCATGTCTATGCACATTCTCATAAAAGGTGAATTCACCACTCGATTAGAAAGTCTTTTTTGTACCCTTCTGACTTCCTCCGGAAACTCCGCCGGATCTCACTCTATAGCTTAGCTTGCTTAAAAAGATGTAAAAACCAAAAGAAAAAGGTAAGCCAGCAGCATTTGAATCTCTCTTGTAACCTTTTAGTGGGTCAGCTAAATGGTTACACTAATGATAGTCTCACTAATCTTGCTAATCTTGTTATGTTTGATTTACACTCTAACCAACTCCAGGGTGTCATTCCAATCCCGCCAGCTGTCTATGTAGATTACACCTGCAATAACTTCAGCAATTCCATTTCACCTTACAGTGGCAACAATCCCGTATTTTTCTCTCTTGAAAATAGTCTGGAGAAATCCCAAAATCCATTTGTGGTGCAAGTTACCTCCAGGTCCTCGATCTTTCCAACAATGCTTTGACAGAACAGACTGTTTATTTGAAGGTACGGAGAGTCTCAAGGTGCTGCATCTAGGTAGTAACAACCTAAATGGCACCATTCCAGATAACTTTCCAGCCAATTGTGTCCTTAAAACATTAGACCTTGGTAGAAATGGTCTAGGAGGACTGATTCCAGGTTCCCTAGTAAACTGCACATCATTGGCAGTTCAGAACATTGGACATAACCAAATTGAAGATACCTTCCCTTGCATGCTGAAGAACTCATCTCGCTTGCGGGTACTAGTTTTGAGATCCAACATGTTCCACGGAAATCTTAGCTGTTCCCCCGCCGATAACAGCTGGCAAAATCTTCAAATCATTGATATTGCTTTGAACAACTTTAGTGGTACTCTATCTTCAAGAAGCATCTCTAATTGGAGAGCAATGTTGAGCCTTGGAGAAAATGGGCAATCAGGCCAAGACCATCTGTATATTGATTTCTTGAGTCTTACCAACCTTTACTATCAAGATACATTGACAGTAACATTCAAAGGGCTGGAGGTGGTAAAACACCCTTTTCCTCTTCCCTACTGCTAAGGGAGCCCCCCGACAAGGGTTTTTTAGAAATAAGGGGTTCCCCTAGAGTTCTCTATTGGATCTTCAAAACCAAGGGTATATTCCAGAAGATGAATTACATATTTTATCGTAGAATGAGCATAGAACCTACACGGCAAGTAATTTCAATAAAAACGGCTAGAAATCCATAGAATATCCTCATTAGAAGTAAAATTTCTTAGTTTTTGCTATTGTCAAGTGTTCAGCGAACGAGCTCAAGGGCTCAAACAAGGAACTCAAGCTACGGAGCTACAAGGGAAAGGAACTGGCCATATCGAATAAGGAGCTCTATTAGAGGCCTTATTCTAGGCCACCCCGCCCTTAGCTCCTTTTCACTCCTCTCCTTATAGTCGAGCTACTTCGTTTCTTATCTCGTTTCGTATTAAACACTCTCCTTTGTTCCTTTCTGTCAGTTTGAATAAAGTATATAATGTTGAAAAGAATGCGAGGTTTCAAAGACCTCTCGACTAAGTGATGTGCTAAACAAACGAAGTCCCCTAAGCCGGGATGAGTTTGTTTAGTAAATTCTGGGTGAAGCGGAAGCCCAGCAGAGGGAATTAGTGAATTTGGTAATTCTTAATTCTACAGCGTCGGTCTATCTAGGGTACCAAATCCCATCCTAGACATTGCCGAGGTCGAAATGTCTGGTTGTCGGTAATGATAGTGGAAGGTCTATCAACCGGTGGAAGCAAAACTTAACAATTCTAAGATGAACTCGAGATTGTTTAGCGCATTACTTAGAAGAGTGCGGCAGAGAGTGTTCAAAAACTCTCGGATGAGAAAGTCTGACCGGGTCCTAAGCATATTGAGGAAGAAATTCTTCTTATTGTTCAAACGTGCTACTCTTATTTGTAAGAAAGCGGTGACTTTCCTCTTTGTAGCAACAGTGTCCAGTCTTATCTATCTTCTTTGTCTTCAACTGGGAATGCTGGACTGGTTTGAGACCCTGCTTTCAAAGGTCGGGTTCGTTGTGGGGTGGCGTGCCCTATCCTTAGCTCTATATAAGTGGTTGGGCTGCCCCGGCAGTCTTCTTCTGCCCTTTGTTTTAATTGTGGGGGCCGTCATGACTGCCGAGACTGAATCCGGTAAGATGATGGGCCCTTCGGGCTCTTCGGCCCCGGGCGGGTTGCCTGATCTAAACGAGCCCGCCCCACCTTTGAACGACGCCGAACTAAAGGAGGAAAGCGAGGCGAATGCGGCCGAGTGTAAGAAACTCTTGGACGAAATTGTTCATCGAGCTGAAGAAATCGCTCGCGCTTCCGGTATAGAAGATGAAGCCAAATTGGACAACATCAAACACTCGGTCCAGTTTCTTTTCGATGTGGACGACATCGACGAAGAAGATAGAATTGCTCACCTCCTTCAATTTCGAAATGACCTAGAAAAAAATGAAACTTGGGTAAAAATAGATCAAGAATGTAAAAGGTGGGGTGGGCGGGGCCTCTGAAGATGACCCGAAAGTACCAGTAGTCGTTGGCAGGCAGCATGGGAAGAGGGTTTTTCTTAAATATAATATGGGGAAGGACGTTGCACACCCCAAAAGTACCAATTCTCGTTGAAGTATTGGCGGATATAGCCAACACCCCAGAGAATAATCCTACAAAAGAAGGGGCACGCCGAATCATGAATTCAATTTACCAGCAGCAAATTAAAGACCGTGACCTTGACAGCTATCAATTTGAGGAGGATTGAGAATAAAAGAATGTTCGGAATTATTGTCTTTGGTGGTGATTGTAGGGTTCACGTCATATTTGGGAGCCGCCTCGGGATCCCCGGGATTCGGGATCCTCCACTGCCCGAAAGCCAGAACAAGTGTAAACTTTAGCAGGCTACTCCCCGAACATGCCTACGGAAGGTGGGGGAAAGTAAGGACCAGATGAACAGCTTCTAACTCTAATTACCAGCTCGGTAATGTAATATATACAATCTTAGTAAGCCTGATCTACTCCCACAGTTTGCCTGAAGCTCACCTGGTATACTCCCACCCTTCATTCGATCTTGAATGCTCTGTTCCGCTCCTTGATTACATTCTGGGATGACAGCCAGTCGTCTTCCCCATTTGCGAGATGGGGCCCCTTCCTTCGTCCTGAGATGCTTGTCGGAAAGGCTTTCAGGATTCTGACTCGATCAATATGCGGCGTTCTACCTACTTCTCAACCCGGACGATGAAACAACTCTTTCCTTGTTGCGTTTTCGGTATATCAAGACAAGAATAGGTTTCGCCTTTGGTGCACATCTCATCTCCTAATCCTTTCGGCTTATGCTGAATAGCAAGAGCTGCAGTATAGGTCTCCTATCACTCGAGTGGTATTTCGTAATGTAAAGCGAGTCTAAAGTCGATTCAGTCTTGCTTACTATCTTCCTAAATCTCCAATATCTGCTCTTTGTATCGGTATCAATGCGCAAAGGCGAATCTCTAACGGTCGTAATCCACTCTCTCAATCGCTCTCTCCTTTGACGTGATTACAGGCGCGGGCGAAAACTCTTTGGGAGGGGAGTTCTTTATTCTACTTGTCTAAATCCCTTAACTCATACTCTCTCTTTAGAGAAAGATGCCCTATTAAACAGTTCCAGGGAGAAGTGAACTGGAACTTATGATCCGCTTTATATAAAGAAATTCTTATTATTATTACTAGAATTAGGAGAAAAGTATGGGACTGCTGATCTGAATTGCAGGAAATCCTTTTCTAACACGTTATCCCACGATCAGGCCGTGATCATAGAAGTTCATTGATATCTTCAACGGATCCCGGTAATACTAACAGCTTACGAAAACTATGTTTGTGCTGTATGCGAGCCATCCACCTATTCCTTTGAGGATCCTTATGAAGAAAAATTGCGTGAGTTCAAACAGAAGATAAAGATAGGAACTCTAAATGACTCCTGCTTATGCTTATCTTATTAAAGACTTACCGGATGTATGTATATAATAAATTATTTATCTCGCTTGATAAACCTGGCTATTCCCATTTCTGAGATTGAGAGTTCTGGTAGAGGCTTTGACGCCGATGCGAAGGTAGAAAGGAATGGAATGAGATCGGGTGAACAGAATAGATGTCTCGGATTCCGTGGAGCTTAGAGACCAATATGATGACTGGTTTCTTTGGGTACCCTTTTTGGGCCAATTCCCTCTTCTAAGATCACAACATATTGAAACGACGGCAACGGAAAGGTGTGGAATCCTTTCACCTTCGCGAAAACAAGGTAATGTACCAACGAGGGAAAGAAAGTATGTACTTGGGAAGATTTATTCTTTCGATTCATTAGAAAATATCCCAAAGGGCAGGAATTAGCTTCAAAGAAAGAGGTACGTTACGAAGCACGAGAATTGGTCAGACATGCACGGATAGAGATCTGGCTTTGGGGTTTCCACGGTACTTGTTGGCTGGTCCATTAAAGACCAGTGCTGCTCCCGGCCAGTAACCAGTGATAGTGATCCATTCGGTTAACCACATGTTATTTTCCTAGAAAAAATGGTGCCTGTAAAGCAAACTAAGAGCGCGGAAAGAACTAGGGCGAGCATAAGCTCACCAAGCGTGACTGACGCATCTCTTTTCAAATGATCTGGGCATTTTCCTTTGGGCCGGTAGAGAAGGGTTGCGCCCGAACCTTCAGCATGCGCAAACCTGTTTGCACTCCTCTTGCGGAACGAGATCAAACTTAAATTCTTAATGCGGGCATGGAAGCGAACGAACTAGGAAAGCAAATGTTCAGCCTGAAGTTGAGCCACAGGTGGACTTGGCTTCCCTTTCACTCGATATGGCTCACAAACACGACCCCACGTGAATCACACGAATTGACCCGAGAGATTGGATAATGGTCGGGGACCACAAGGAAGATTACAGGACTATCGCCTCATTTTCTTGGTACGCTCAGGTCACACTCTCTTTGTCTGCTGCTGCTAAGGTTGACTCCTTTACCAAAATAGGTAAAATAATTCCGTAGTAATTCCTAACTAAGAAACCTAAGCTAAAAGCGCAAGTGGAATGTATCTATAGTCGGCTTTGCCGCTTCACAGCTCCACAATCCCGCTTCTTATCTAAAATAAAAGAAGCTTCGCAAAGCGCACTCTCAGTCCCACTCGTTGCCTGCTTCAATCAATCGTCTTTCTGCTTGTGAAAATGGAAACGTACTTTATTTTATTAAGGCGGATGCCCTGCCGAGTGGAGGAGAGATTGAGTCCCTGTGTTGAATGTTTTCTAGTGAGTGCGCATTAGCCACCGTAACTTTCAAGCTTCATCAATCGCTTTTAATTTCAAGCTTCATTACCATTCGAGAAATCCCATCGGCTCCACTCCCCCTAATGCGCAAATGGCTTAAAAAGCTTCCTTCATTCGTCATTCCAAGAATCAAGAATCTCCTTATTTCCAACTGTCCAAAGCTTATACGCAGGAATCGCCCATTCAGGGTACCCCTTTATGAGCTCCTGAAAAGAAGGCGGTCTTTCTTTCTTTGTGGAAGGTAAGCAAGACTAAAAAGATTCTGTAGTGGTCACAAATAGATAGATTTTGTCCCGAGGCATGTTCTTAAAGAGAAGTGGAAGGACAAAAAGTGGGATGTATCGACCGGGCAATCTAGCTTTTATAAGCCAATGGATATTTCTCTAAATACACTATGTGGCACCAAATTTCATTGGTATTGTTCCTGCACCAGTAAGTAGCCCAAACTCTATTCCACTGTGGAATCAAAAAGTCAAATTTATTTTCCGGCTATCTTACCTATAGATTAAGGTGCGAAAACCTCGCAAACATTCTTTCTTCCCGCTAAGAGGGCTTTTTCAATAAGGCTCGCGTGTGGGCGCTCACCTTTTTTGGCTTCCCTAAAATAGATTATTTTGAAGTTCGTAAAGACCCGCCCCTTGCCTCGTTTTGGATCCATCCACGAAAAAAGTCCATCGGGCCGGAGCGATCATCCAGGCCGTAACCAGGATTTCGGGTTCATCTGACATAGTAGCTACAATGGGAGATTCAGAATTCGGGAGTATAACTTATTCTACACAAAGCAGTCCACAAGGTGGGTAGACCGAGGACGGTTAAAAGGGGAACTGTCTTGCAGGATAGAATTATGTTCAACAAAAAGCACGAACCTCCAAAGAAAAAAACAAAGAGAATCTCAGTCTTTCGATTTCGGGGTAAGAACAGGATAGTCCGATCATGTTCAAGGGTTAGCCACACATTCACTTCGCCCCCCTGCTAAGGAAAAAGAAAAGAACCTATCTCCTAGTCTTTTAGCCGCTCTTGCTTTTGGTGAATAGACGGTGTTTGAAAGTGAATCAGATCTGGGCGGTGAGGCTGTTGTGCTAGAATCCGCAATGTCTTGATTTCAAACAGACGATCCTCTAGCATTAGATAGAAGAGCAAGGTCTTTAGTTTTTCCCTGCTTAAGCTTATTCTATCTCATGGATTTCCACCATTTCCCGAAAGAAGCATTCTGCCTGCTCTGCTATCTTGCCAGGTGCTACAAGATTGGAATCATGCTTTATAGGCCTTGGGTTTATTCCTATTTAGGACATTGGGATATTCATCCCGAAAAGGGATCCTGCCTTCATAAATGGTTGACCC